GCACGATTCCATGGATAGTTTCATTCGACATCGTGATGGAGGACATAGCTTACGATCATCGGCTTTGATCATGCCACTAGGCATTTGATTAGGACATTGCACAATGATCCGAAGACTTTGTCGCATCTCTTCAATACGGATACAGTAACGATCATAGCGATCTCCTCTGGTACCTACTGGTACGTCAGGATCCAATTGGTCATGAACATCGTAAGGTGCTGCTTTTCGCAAATCCCAGCATACCCCTGGTTGGGATGGGTAGGCCCACCACTTCACTTTCACTTAGGCCCGGGCCAAGTCAGTGGGGGGACCCTGTCGGGCTCCTCCCCCCCCCAAAAAAAAAACTGTACGTGAGAGTTTCCCTTCATACAGCTCGAATCATTCTCAGATGCCCGGAGAGGCAGCCTATCCTTGTTTGTTGGGTTGGTTCACGCGCTCGCAAACGAGTACCAGCCGCAACAGCAGGAAACTATGACCAATAGAGTCAGACACGTCAGCTACATCCGCACGCAAAAGGAATGTGGTTCTGGTCACGGCTTTCTTTCCCTTAAAGGGGGCGCGGGACGTTCGCGGAGTCCGTGCCTTCCGTACCACCACATGGTCGTTCTTGGACGGATCCCGCCCCTAAACGTAAGGGATAGGGGGAAGGTGGCCGGGTTCTCTTTACCTTTTGATAGGCCCGGCCACCTATTTCATTCGACGTTCGGAGGCAGGGGGTTTTGAAACCCGATTCGACCTACTTTTGGATAACAAGAAGGCGAGCTGATCTGCTTTGATCCAGGAAAAAGCCCAGTCAGCCACCAACTCGGTGCAGGTCACGTAACCTACAGCTCGGCCTTCGCTTTTTGAGGCTTCCTCTACCCACATCTCTATGTGCCTGCAGCACTTCCATATGGAGAAAATAGGCTTACCATGTTCCATCAATAGCACCTAACCTATGCCGATTTTGGCGGACCGTGCTCCACCCCGGTGAACTCATGCGGTGTAGACGTGCCCAGAGGCCAGAAGCGAAATCCGTTCACGGTCCGTAGGACCAACACCATTCGAAGGTGGGCGGCCCGCCCCGCCTAGAACAGTCATGTTTGACTGGGCTTACACACATTCGCTCACTTACGCTGTCCCCCCTCAGCTCACCCTAGCCCCGGGCCTTTTGCTCTTCTAACGTAAGCTCCAAGGCTTCACACCAAGTCTTCACTGACAAAATATGCATGCTTAAGTAGGGTCAGGCAGAACCGTTGTTGCCTGATGGGAACTTCCCCCATATTGCTATCAATGTCTTCATGTCGCACGACCTCTTAACATTACACCACTGAATCCCCAATCCTTTGCTTGCTGTGCAGTGACAGTACCAATATCCACTAATCGTTGTTTCCAGATACGGTTGCCGGTTGACATCTCTTCTAATTCGTCGATACGAGAACAAAATTGTTGTGTGGAGGAATCAATATCTCGACATAAGCCAAGAGGCAGATCTTGTGCCACTCCACCTGGTCGTATGAAACTGGCATGCATCCTGGCTCCCGATACTCTTTCATAGAATTCCAACAATTTCTCCCGCTCCTCAAAAGCCCACAGGAACGGAGTTAATGCTCCCACATCCATAGCATGAGTAGTTAAAGCAAGTGAATGATTTGAAATTCGAGTTATTTCACGGAATAACACTCGTATATATTGAGCTCGTAATGGTACCTCGCAATTCAAAAGTTTCTCTACGGCTGAAGAATAAGCGTGCTCTTGGGCCATCGTAGAAACATAGATAGGGTCGACGACGGAACGAACAACGAAACTTTACGACAGCTTTTTCGTACACGTTCACTTGCATCACATACACAAGTGCTCTCTGAACCGTGCAATAAGGTCACCCATAACACGGCTCTCCCACTTGAGTTACCTTAGCCCCGGGCCATGCTATTCAATGATATTGGAAAAATGGCAGTGTAACGTAACAACTAGTATTGAAAGCTGGTCGCCTTTGGAAGCGTTCGCCGGTAACCAAAGCGTCTCGTTTCCGCAACCACTTGGGTACTTTGCTTATAGCTTTTTTAGGTTATGCAATAGAAGGGGCTCTGGATCCCCTGCTTTCAGAAATGAATGGATCAGAAGAGGGCTGGGTTCTATTTCCGGGCCGGGCGGGAGGTGAAGGCCATAAGAGAAGATTGCCCTACCGGTAAGGAAGAGAGGAAAAGGACGCTGTCATCTATCTCGACCAGTTTCCCGAGGCGTTGGAAATCCAGACCGGCTCAGAGAATCACTTAAGCCGAAGGCGCCCTTCGTTTCGCGAACAAATAAGTCATCCTTGACGAGATTTCCCATTCCTTCCCTGCCGAGCCACCTCTCTTCGCCATTCGATATACTACCTCTGCCTTCCTTTTCTATAACATACCCAGGCGCCCTCCTTTCCAATCAAAAAGATTAAATCAATACCAATCAAAGCCCTATCTAAGTAAAGCTTCGTCTGTTATTTTTCGGGGAGTTTACTCGACCCATTCCCCAGTCTCCCGCACTGCTCTGGGAAGTGTGCGACTCCGTATGAGGACCTCCTTCCCTTCTGCCCACTCTCTGTTCACACGGTTCTAAAAGCAGAGAAGGAAGGGTAGGCAGCAGGTACCACGAGCCCTCTGTCCCACACATCTATCCAGAAGCAAGTGTAGTTCACCGGTTCCACCGAATGCTCCTATCTCTCGGCAAAGATCGTGTGAGTGTGCAGTTATGCTTCGGATGCTTCGCCATAGAATAGATCGACCCAGTTCCCGTTCTTTTCCGGTTCCGGTGCACTCGCTTTATATCTCCGACACACAAGGAAGGACGCGGTGGGAAGGAAGCAGCCCTAGCCTCTGTCCGGCCGATCATTCCGCTGGCATCTTGCATTCACGCCTCCGTTTGACTGCCGCTCGGGGATGTAGTTGTAGATACGTTAGTTTTAGTGGATCGTTGGCTCCACCTGTTATCTCCTTCTACGACATGCTGTTGTCGTCGCCATATTCCATATGTCACTTAGTCATCTCTGCCTCGCTGCGGGTCCTCCGAAAGAAACGGAGGACTTCATTCAGTGACTCCGCGATCGCCCTCTGAACGATCAGAATAAGGTAAAGCTTGAAGATAAGTTTTGTACTCTATTAATTTCTCAGTCCCTCTAGTCGGGTGGGCGTCGGCCGGTCTTTCGACCCGATCCCCCTAAAAACCGTACGTGCGGGTCTCCCCGCATGCGGCTCACGCCATTCGAGGTGGCCCACCCAGCCCAGCATTCATTCGCAAATCCTGTAGTGAAATTGAGACTGCTCGACCTCGTAATTCGCGTGTAGGCAGCGCTATCTGTCCTACCCTTGACTCTATCTATTCATTGAAATGACTTTATTACATAATATTTATATATAATATAGGCTCGCTCCCTCTTTTTCCAAGAATTCATGCGCTTCCCTTTACTTCATAGGGCCTTCTAGGTGAAAAGCCTTCCATTTCCGTCAAATGACCCGGCCTCCCCTGGCTCTTCCACCGTCCGGGCTCCCTTTCCTCCCTATGCTCCCCCGGCGCAGGCCTACCACGCTTCGCGCCTGCGGCGTTTTCGAAAGACGGTCTTGGCCAGTAGTGCCATCCTCCCCGCTAGATGTATGGGCGGATTGTCCATCGCTGCTGCGTTCTGTTAGGCTATAGATTACAGGAACAAATGTAGTTGAATGAGACAGTAGGCGGGTTACACGTTCCACTGTGCCGAGATGTGAGGTGCAGGTGGTGATGATCACCCCGGGGTATGCGCTAGCGCCCTTGACAGGCACTCCAGGACCCGCCAACGCTCATGAAAACCCGGATCGGTCGGTCCTCCATTCATCCGACCGGAGGTGTGGATAACGAGGCCACCTTCACAACCTTCTCCCTTATGTCCCTATGTTGTAGTAAGGTAGGGTGGTTTGCTTGAGTTGCTCAACCGCCCCTTAGCCCGGTGCTCATGCCGCGCTACGGAACCTCCACCGTGCCGGGGGACCAAGCAGGGCATAGCTAGCGGCATAGGAGCCGACTCGGCGTCAGCGGCTTCGTGCCGCACTGGAGTAATCCAATATGCGGATCCGCACGTTCCACCACTTCTCCGTTCATTTCCAATACTGATCGTGAAACACCATGAGCAGCAGGATGTTGAGGTCCGAAATTCGAAGTGAAATTTTTGATTTGCCCGTTCCTAGTCGTCATGGGAAAGAAAGGCAGAAATAAGAAAGAGATTATTCCCTAGGAGCTTGTACAGTACTACCAGTACCATAAATTAAATGCATCTCCTTCGCCTAGCGCGTCTACCTGGCGTGCCCGCCTTGCATCGCTATTGGCGGCAAAAAAAAAGAGCTCACTGAGCGATGATTGATGCAGCCCCCACCTCTGAAAGCTGAGGGAAGGCAGTGCCCTCGATTGTTCCAGAGAGAAGGAAGGGAAGGATTCAATCCAGCCCCAGCCATAGGGTTCCTTACGGCTACCTTGTTTCGAACGAAAGCTCCCCTGGGCGGAGTCAAAGATCCAGTGCGCATTCGGGTCAGATTGCCATTTTGATTCACTACTATGTTGTCGAATCAGATTTAGCAGAAAGGGTCCGCACCATCATAAAAAAAATCGTTTTTGGTGATCTCATGTGCGGCTTCGAGAAAGTCCAAGTCCTCTCGGCCCCTCGAACAATACTTGCCACAGAAACCCATACCTCTACAATACTGGTGGCAGTCTTTCTGGAGAAGAAGGTAGCCAGCTCTACGAATTCATTTTCGTAGGCTTGTTCGGAACGCTGGGCTCGGCTGGCCCGCATGGAGCCGGAGAACCATCGGTACCAAACCATGGCCCGGTCGATCCATGTAGAATTTTCGGAGCAAACAAAAAAAGAGGTAGATAGACACCTAAAATAACCAAAATAAGAATGAGGAAGAAAAAGATATCGTGATGTAAATCCATTATCATCCACTTTCAAATTCGTGTAAAAGTTGGAATCCAACTTTCTAATAGAGTTGTTAGTTCGGGAGAGAATTCCATGATTCAAAAAATGGATGTAAAAGTCAAGGGAGAATGCCGCTGCTGTAAATAAACAAGAAAAGCGGATCCGGGGGTCGGTTCGCCCGACCAGAAATGCATCCCCCACCGGAGATTTGACTAACCACCCCCTGCCCCTGAAGAAAGAAAATGGAGAATATTTTAGGCTTGATGAAAAGAATCACTACCATATAAAGTAAAGAAAGATCCTGTAAAATCGAAAAAAAAAATGGAAATGGGATTTTCTCATTGTAACTTGGGGCTTTAGGTCTCTGTCCCACTGAAACTTATAGGTTTGGATTTCTTTCTTCACTGACGCAATTAGTGAGTGAAGTGAGCATGGGGCACGAACGCTTAAGAAAAGTCTTCCTTCTTTCTTTTCTTAGCGCAGGATCTCCGTTCTTCCCGGAACACTAAGACAATTGCCCTTCCTTGAAAAAGGAGAAGAGTGAGTGAGAGAAAGAGCGGTTCGGTCAGAAGCAGATACCACACACTCAAGCCAATTAAGAAGCGCATAAGCAAGACGAATCTCTTTCTCTTTCCATATTCAATTACGAAAAAAGGGCTAAAGCGCATACATATATAGAGCTAACATAAGTCATATGTCGTTATTTGCGACTCACATTCGTTAACAAGTTATTATGCAAAACCAGCCATAGGAAAGCTGGAATCCGTTGGGGCCCGGGACATTTCCAAACTATCTCCCACCGCCCCAAACCTGCCCCGAAAAAATAGCATACGCTGAGTGGTGAAGTTCCCTTGATTAGACGACCCCCACCCCAGATGATGCGATCATTAGGCGCAAAGTTATGCGGGGGCTTAATCCCAGCAATCAGTAGACAAAGATGATGAGGCAGGAACGGAACATCTGAAACGCACTCCAATTCCAGCCACATTCTGATGAATAAGCAGCAACACAGAGATTCACGGCACCCTCGTGAACTTGATTTATTGTGAATAAGTGGTCCTTTATTTTCCACCCATGGGTCAAGCCAAAACCTCGCTACCCTACCGTTACCTATAACCCATCTGCATCCTTGAAGAACCAAAGGCCATACTTTTCTATAAGGGGGAAGCATTCGGTTTGGTAATTACCACAGGAGGGTGCCCCTTATCCTTAACATACTTTCCTTTCAAAATCTGCACCCAGAGTTTATCCGGTTGTGTTAATAAACCCCATCCTAGCTTCATGATAAGAGCCTCTTTCCTTAGCTTTCCTAATACCTAGACCGCCGTTTTTTTTAGGCCCTATCCCAACGCACCAAATGAGGCTTTTTTACACCTGATCCAAAAAGAAAAGCTCTGGTTTGCTTTTCAATCTCTTCACAAACCGTATAAGGAAGAGCTGCGGTCTGCATTGTATACGTTGGGAGGGCAGTGACTCTCGATTGGGCCAAGGTAGTACGCCCCGCCATCGACAATTGGCTGGTCTTCCACCTACTTAGTCTCTCATGAACTCGATTAACAATATCATGGTATGTGGCTCTTGTCACTCGATCATGGAGTGACGGGGACCCCAAGAAACTTCCCGACGGTTCCTTGTTTTGGTGAAACCGAAACCTCTACTGATTGCACAAGAGAGACCATCAGAGAGGTTTTTTAGAAATGGATCTTGGATTTAGCAAGACTCACTTTCTGACCGCACAAAAGGACTCCAAGCAAGCTTTAATGACCGGAACTTGATCCATTCATGCTTTAGCGAAAAGGAGCAAGTCATCCGCAAAAAACAAATGATAAAGCTGGGGACCATTCTTAGATAACTGAATAGGCTTCCATAATCCTTGTCGAACCGCTAGATCATGAGCTAATCTTTCCAATAAATATAAAAAGAGTAATAAATAGAGGGTATCCCTGTATAACTCCGGGAGACGGCAAAAAGGAAGGCATCTGTCACCTCTCCATTCCAAAAAACCTGCATACTATTTGTAGAAATACACATCATAATGAGCTCCAGCATCTGACTAGGCAAAAAAATCTCAAACAAGGTGTCCCGAATGAAACCCCACCGGATCCGAGGCCTTCTCGATATCAACCGTCAATGACCATGAATCCCCGCTTCCCTTTTCGATTTTCATTTTTAGAGTCAAAGATTCATTTACAGTCAGAAACCCTCGACAGACCAAAGTTCGGAAGGCTAACTACATGCGAAAGTAAGACTTTCATTGGAAACTGAGAAAGACGCTTCCGAGCGAAGTCTAACAACCATCTTTTGATTCCTTTCTGAAGGGAAAGCTTTATACCTTAGGACATACCCCTTCCAGGAACATCCAGTACTTATGATACTGAACAGAGCAGAACGACTTCTCTATGTGCCCGGCGACAGCAAAGCTTGTTGGACTATTGAATGACTTGGTTGACTTGACCCAAGACAGAAAGCATAGCAGGAAGGTAGCTCTCGAACAATGGAAATCAATCATCACTTTGTTTTTTACCTCAAAAGCAGATCAAGATCGCATTTCAGGGACTAAAACAAAACATCGATAGATTGGCTGGATGAAAACTAGAAAGCAACAGTGTAGAAGGTTCCTTGCAACTCTCAATATGTTAAAAAATGACTATACATTTGCCTAGCAAAACACGACTTTAATGATCCTTTCGTGTCCCGGCTCCTTGGCTTACTTCAAGCTGGGGATTGCATACCTCTCACTCGCTTTGCCTCACTGTGCTTTGAATAGCCCTACTTTCGTACCTCTCCTGGGGGCAATGATAAATCACCTAAGACCGCTAATGCCCCATCTAATTCAAGAACAAGCCCTTCTCGCCTTCCCCATGTGGAATAAGTTCCCGTGCATTCCATGTCTGATTCTTTACTATGGATTCAATTGGGGCCAATCCTGCTGCCTTCCTTGCTTGCATGTGGTTTTGGAATTGGCATCTATCCCGCCTACTCCTGCCCTGAGACTAGTGAAATCAGGTCTGCTCTTGCGCGATGCCTATTCTTTTACTTTTTTGATTCCCTGCTTGTAGATTCACTCTCTCCTGCTCTAGGAAAGTTAGGGGAAGTAGCGAGATTCCGATTCCTTCGTGGGCGAAGGCAGCCGCTCCAGCAGCTTTAGTACTTACCAGCCCTTATCCCGGTTCTTCTCCGGCTCCACCAGCAGCCTTTATCAGCTGCTATGGTTCCCTTCCCGAATGCGAATCTCTATCTCTTTGGGGCTATAGCCTTCTAATAGGACCCATATTCAATCTCTTAAATGACTTCTGAACACTAGCTAGCTCTGGACCTACCTATATTAGCCATGAGCGATCACCGAGCGGAGTTGAAAGAAAAGAGACTTGACATGCCGCTCGCGAGTTCGGAACGAACGGAGCGGAAGGGATCAACAGTTACAGGGAGAAGTGAAAAAGACGAGCACTTGGGATGGGACCACGGAGCCACCGTTTAAAACAAGGCTAAACGAGGCCATACTAGTAGTAAACTCCTCTCTGAAGAGAGTGAGTCTATAGAGCCAACGAGCCGAATCTATTTTGTCTCTTAATAGCCGATCCTTTAGTTCCGTAGACTATTGTACTAGTAGGGCTCGCCCATTTTCCTCCAACAGTCAACTTAACTTTCCTCCACTCGCCTGAATTACGAGGAGTTATTATACCGAATCCCAGATCCCGGCCCCTTAACCCATCGCGAACTTCGTTCACTGCGGGATAGGAATCGAAAGGTATAGCTTTTACACGGGAACGGAACGAGCCGGAGCGAAGGAGGGATTGTACCACAGCTTGCTTCGAGACTGAAAGGAAAAGTGATCCTATTCCTCACTGCTCAGCTGTCTTGGTATCCGTGTTAGGAAGTCAAAAACGCTCCTTGCCGCTGCCAAACATGTATGTTGAAGTCTCGGAAACATGTTTAAGTCATTGACATTTATCGGAGAATCGACAGTTCGTCTCGTCTCGGGGAATTCTAGATCAATCATAGATCTGGGCAGAAGCGCCCTTCCCTAAGCCATAAGATACCTTCTCCTAATCATCGGCGTGACACCTATTCTTTATTTTTCTCGAAAGATGCAGCTACGGCCTTTTTTTTTCGGTTTAGAATGGCATTGTTGAAATTACACAGCGAACTCGATCAACAAAGGATGGCAGTACTTGAACCTCACATTCGCGAAAAACCTGGTAACATCACCCCCCAAAAAGGGAGAACCCAATCGGTCTGCATCTGCATTTAGCATTGCCTTCACCTTTCAATGGATTGGCTGCAGTAGCGGTTCCCTCTTAAGAAGTTCGATCCATAGTCTTATGCCTCGTATCCTTCAAGTGTTTTCTGGCAGAAAAGGAAAAGGCTTCATCTACACCTTTCAAGGGCCTGATTTGACATCTTGTGTCTTGCGTGTGCCGTCTTGTTAATAGCGAATGAAGTAGAACCAGAATGAAGGGGCGATGATCCGCCCACACACATTGGTAGTAGGAGAGGCAGCCACTTGGGGCCTATCCATTCCATACCCAAACGCAACTCAGAATGCCTATGATTAGTATAGTTAACCGCCGGTGCTACTTCCTTAGTGAAGTATCCCATTCCGACTTCTGTAGGGTTTGTTTACCGATCACAGTTTCAGCATTGCACCTCACTAGGACGGCTTTCTTTCTTCCCTTAGAGTCCTTCTAGCGGGTCTTAGTGCCTTCCTCTCTTCCACAAGAGGGAAGATCCAAACTTCAAATACATACTTTTCTTTAAGAATTGGATATAACAAACTACTTAATTAGCATAGAATTATCTTCAGTCCCTTCTCTTCTGGGCTAGGAGTGGAAATCGATCAAAAACCTCAGACGAAATAGCTTCCAAACCCTTAAGTCCATCAGCTACCAATATCTCGTTCTTGAAAAAACAAACCTCTTTGCCAAAGAAACACCATAGGGAGGAAGGAAAACCCATTGAGAGAGAATCTATCAGTTACTTAGCGTGACACAGCTACCCACGCCGACGGCTGCCCCAAGATCGCTGGAAAACGTCCTTCCTACTTTCTTAGCGCTAGATCCGTCCTGAGCATGCTTGTCATCGCCAACATTACCAATCAGAGTAACATTCCTTTACCAAAGCGGGACGGCTGGAGAATTCTGTTGAGTTATAGTTCTATATCTCTAAGGGCTTGCTAGAGGACCCCTTTTAAATTAAACCGGGTTCTGTCACTCCTAAATAAGGTTTCAGAATCGTAGACTTGGGAGTGTAAGCTAGAGCAGAGCTACCTATCTTTGGCGAATTTGTCCAACCGGAGATCGTAGTCTCGTCTCAATCCTCTTTCTTATTCGAAGAGGAACTTTTCCTTAATAGAATAATAGCCTAATCCTGCCGCTATCGTCTTTAGTCTCTAAACCCTCGTAAGGCCTCAAATCTGAAGTCATCCTCTTTTATTCTTTCATCCGAGTTTCCTTCCAAATTAGAAGAAGAAATAAAAGCAAGACAGTCAGTCTATCGACTTCCTTTAGAGGAGAGGCTTCATTCTTCTCCAGCATACACCTGTTCGATAAAGAAAGAGAATATAAGAAAAATCCTTCCCAGTGCGAGGAGAGGAAAGTTCTTATCCTTCCAGCTCTTTTTCGTTCCTGTTTTCTAAGCCAAGTTGAAGAATCAGTCTTTTTCAGGCGTATCCTGCACCTCGAGCATGAATGAAACTATCTTCCCATAAGTCGCGTATGGAGCGAGCCGTGTTGGCCGTGATTTCGAACATCATCCTAGGACAAATTAGAGCTATTAGATGAGAAGAGACTTCACGCCATGAAACATGTCCAGGTCTACCAGAGAAGGCTTTCCCTTGCAGTCCACAATAAGGTAATATAGATAAAGTTCAACATAGGGGAGAAAGTCTTGAAAAAGATTCTTTCCGGACGTGAACCTCACCCTTAATCTGCTTAGGGATTCAATGTGCAACAGGGAAACTCCATTTTGTGCTCGCTCTCTTCTGTCATGCATCATGGCTGGGTGAGTTGGCCCATTGCGAATTAACCTCGGTGCTTCCAATCTGGTCATGCACTTCTTTAAGATTCGGAACCTGGGAGCTTTCCTCTTCATTTCAAAATAGGGGTAAATGTTTCGTAGGGGGGTAAGGAATATGCCGAGGTCTTAATAGAAAGGGGTGTCCCGTCTGCTAGGCTTTTCCGAACTTCCCTTCGCCTTTCTGCCCGTGAAATCCTTTTATTCTGCTTTTTCCCAACCCCATTATTTATTTAGTATTGAAGCATCTATTAGTTAAGGGGGTTCCAGAGAATCATCCGAACATTCTGAGATAGGGTTGTCAAATGGTGGAAGAGGAACGAGAGGAGCCCCTAAGCTTTCCGGCTCACTAGTAGGTGACGAGGGGATTTCAAAAAAGGGGGTAATATTCTGCCGATGCATTCGTTCGGATACATTCTTCCTTCTTCACCTTTTCAACCCACCCTTCCTAAAAAAGCGAATTTGCCTCTTCCTGGTAATGAATTGAGCGGCAGCGAGGAGGTCAGGTTCCATAGGGATTTCGTCTGCTTTTGGAACTTCGATTCCTGGGGGTGACTCCGGAGTTTCAAATTCTCAGAACCTCCTTCGAATTACAGAACTGGAGGGGGTCTCACAGGCATCTCTCTTCGAGCGGCAGTGCAAGCTCGGATGGTGTTAGCGCTGGCAGAAGGTCCTGGATTAGTTTGTACCGGTGTAGGTCCCTGAGTGGTGACTTGTCCCCCTTGATGTTGTGGCATTGGATTAGTATGGATCCCCAATAGCTTCAGTGACATTGGCGGCTTTAAGGTATGCCTTAACTTCGTTCCAATTGATACGATTTTCATCATTCATGTCATAGATGACATCACGCAAAGTATGACACTCTTCGATGGTATGGCCTGCGTCTCGGTGAACTGGACAGAACTTAAAATAGTCGAGACCAGGAGGCCAGGGGAGTGATCTCTGGGTAGAGAAATGGCTTTCCAGGTCAGAAGGATGGAGAATAGGTAGGAATGGGTAGGGGTCATTTTGGTAGTGAGCTCCATTGGGTTGGGTCCCCAGGGTCGCTTGGGAGCACCTTGTTGCTGCTGAGGGGGGGGGCGCAGCGTTGAGCGGGTCTGGGCGGAGCTTGCGCTTCGTTCACTCAAAAAGAATGGAATCCAGATCCGTAAGTGACTTCGATAGGCTTTTAGTTAAGACTGATTTTCTTCCTTATCTTATAGAGCTTTGTCTGATAGGGAATTTTCTGCTCGCTACGCCCCTGCCCCAAGCCAAAATAGCTTGAATAGCTTGATCTGACCGAACTCGCTCTAATGGAAGAATTCTAATAATATGGAATTTCCTGGTATGAGCTTAAAAAGCATTCCCCTGGAGCCTGAAACACGTGAAAGCTAGCCCTCCTCAATCCCAGTCGCATTCGATCTAGAATTCTTCTTCCCCTCGGCGGAACTACCTTAATGGAATTCCGGCTTCGCTAAAAGCACCTGGGCTATGCCTCGACCTCTTCGTTGCTTAACTTGAATTGAAAGCTTTCAGTCATCAAGCTTACCTGCCGCCTAAGTGGTGTGTCAAACAACCGAAAGCAGCCGGTTATACAGTCCCTAGCGCGTGCAGCAAGGAGCATGGTGAAGCGCTGCGCAAAGGAAACTAGCCTTTTGTTCCACTTTGTTGATCGAGAAGAAAATATGAAATGATTGAGGTTGAGAAAATCCTGCTAGAAAAAGGAACTTGGCAGAGGTAGCGAGGAGTTCAGTGTAGTCGACGGAAGCTCATATAGGAAACGAAACTAAGACCTATGATGGCATATAAGATAAGCATTTCCAGATCGGGTAAAGATTTCGAGATTAGAATTGAGTGAGGGCAGCGGTTCAGCTTTAGGTCTCGGTTCAGGTGCTGGCTCAAGTACTGGTGAAAGTGCCGGAACCTAAGCGTCTCGCTTGACTAAGGGTGTGAGTTCCTACTTTAGGCTTTCAATATTTAGATTTAGCTTTAACAACTTTCACTAGCGCTTGGCTAGTTACCGAAACCCAACAAGATTCTCCGCACTTGTGCTTAAATCTTAAAAGCGGCTAGAAGTTCAAAGCTAAGAAGGCGAGTAGTTGATACGAGTTTACTAAGCGAGCCTAAATGCGAGTTTCACTGACTGAACCCACCACTACCCGAAAGCCGATACCGCTAGAGAAGAGCAAGAATCATATTCTACTTCGCTTGCCGAACAGGAATTCTTTGATTCAAGATCCCCTTGCGCCCAACAACCCTCAGCTCCTCAGTCTTATACAGGACCCCCACAGCGTATCTCACAGCAAAGCTATCCAATACTGCCACAACATGCTCCACAGCAGAGTTACCCGACAGTGCAGCAAAGACCTTACGCAAGTCCCTCTATTCAGATCACATCAGTACTACACACTTTTTTTAGGGGGGTACACAAGCCAATGCCTTTCCAACTACTAATCCACCCAGGAAGTTCAGTCCTCTGCCAATGTCATTATCACAATTGCTCCCACAGCTGTTAGCAGCTAAGATTGTTGTACTCATACCCGCCAGGCCATTATAAGATCCCCCTCCCCAGTAGGAAAAGACAATTCCCCGCTCAGAAGATTGTCTTGTAGTATTGTAGTAATGTAGTTCGCAAGATAGGGTGAAATAAAGTTCTTTCGCTAAGTTAAGTATAGGGCGATGCCCACTACAGCTGGGAATCTTGTGTGGGCAAAGAGCTTGTTGGAGGAAATGGATTTGGAGCATCGAGAGCCCCGGTGAAACACGAGCGAGCCAAAGATCTAGAGGTCGCCAATATATCAAGGGAAAGGGCATTCTGTAAGAAAGAAAGAAAGTGGTGGCAAGCATCATAAGGACTCCAACCATCTCTAGTGAGAATCATATTTCCGACATCTTAACTAAGGGACTTAGCAGGGCCCCTCTTTGATGAGCAAGCTGGGAATGATCAATCTCCATTCGCTTGGAGGAGTGTTAGCGTATGTGTGTCACTTATGTCTCATGTACTTGTACTAATTGTACTTGAGTTGTACTCTTTGATTTGTTCATTAGTCACGTCCAGTCGTATTGGCAAAGCTGGGGTACGCATGTTGTACATAACTGCAGCCATCTTCTATCAATGCTGAAGTTGGAATTCATGAAAGGTATTCTCCCAATTCTCTATTGGAACAGATGGAGCCCTTTGGCAAGATTGGGTATTAGGTATAGCCTATGAGGGGGCCTCCTTCCTAAAAAAAGCCTTTCCGATTGCCTCCGCCCCTATCTCTTAAAGCTACGGCATCCCACCGATCCTTGCATCGGCTCTGCTAGTTGGCTTTGCTATCAAGGCATAGCATTCTATGGACTCTTCCACCACGTCCAGAAATGGTATGCCAACACCTTTCTCCTTAGCCAACCAAAGTCTTCTGATGGCAATAACCACCCTTGCCGTTAAAAAAAGTAAACCGGTGTTCTCCCTACGCAGGTAACACCCTACTCCTATTACCATGGTCTTACGAGTAGGATATGTAATACGTCCATAGGGACGACGTCACACCAGACGTCCTGCTTTAACTTCCCCAGCTCCAACATAGCGGAAGGGGCACCTTATCACCCCTTACCCGGCCCGCTGCTCATGCCCTTTTTTTTTTCTGATTCGATAGGGCTCTGGATGAGGCCCTTACTTAAAAGTAAAAGGGCTTCAGCCCCAACTAATCCACCATCTCCGTGGACGCTATCTTATGAACTCCTAGCATCAATGATCATCTTATGCCGACATAGATTCGGAATACAGCCTTCCGTATCCTCCTCCTTTCTGCTGACGTTGGCTCACGTTGCCACACAATCTAAGGACAGCGAAACTGTCTCCTCTCCTAAGCTTCAGAACCTCCGCTATGTTTCCTACTTGAACAGAGATTAATCCGCTTCCTCGGCTCTAGGCTCCACAACGTTCACTATTCCATCTTCAGTTGGTCTATTCTTCACTCCCCCAGCAGCATTCGTCCGTCTGAACATTGGGACAGTAACGAGCAAAATGCCCAACTCCTCCACATTCAACACAGTTACCGGATCCCCTCTGCTGAGCCTTTTCTTATCTCCTCTGCAGCATACCTAACTCGAGATTCTTTTTTCATAGCATAGCTGGCATCTCACTAGGCTCCGAGGAACAGCCTTCCAGTTGAGAAGTAGGCGGTTGGGAAATAGTGATCTATGAGAGTCTTCCTGACGAGACCTTGAAAGCTGCTTATGCAAGATAGTGCATGCAGCTTTATACTCATCCGAAGCTCTTCATTCTTCATCATTCGTGCCTTGAAAATTGGAATTTCTTCGTCACGGCATAAGGTTTTGAAGCCTGGGGCCTCTAGGCAGGATATGGGGGAGGAGCAAGCTATTTAACTACTGGTCGGGTATAGCTTTCTGATAGTGTAGAGAAGAGAAAAGGAGAATGCTTCCCCAAAGCCAGCCACCCAATGTGAGCCCCGCTGCCGGATTAGCTTTCCTCTTAGTGAGGCGATCGCCCTTCTTCCTCAAGCCCACTACTTTAGTAATTCGGGAAGGATCCAAGGCCTTCTCAAGTCAGTCATTCGGGAACCTCTTTCGTCGCTATACTGGCGTCAATCTTTCCATAAAATGATAGCCGCTAAGGCCACTCGGACTACCTTTCTAGGGGACAACAGGAGAGCTTCAAGCCCTCTCCTTAGCCGGCGCAGCGTTGTGTATAACCTTAGGCGGCAGTTGAGTCACTCTCGTCCCTGGGTGGGGTTTAGTTCTTCCCCCCTATTTGGAAAAGAAAAAATGGCTAAGTCCATTTCTTGGATTCTCCCTTACGTGACAAATCATTAAAAAAGCACCATTCTGACTTCCGACAACTATAAAAACAATCGAACAGATGCGGGAATATAATAAGCCAATAGCACTAGGCCCCTATTAGTCAAGCAAGACCCCAAAAAAACTCTTCCCTTCTTAGATAAGCACGAATCCCTAGGGATAAGCGAAGAAGACTTTACCCCTTGTATCACATCAAGGGTTATGCCGGGTCAACCCAAGAATCACTAGGGACTATCTTAAACTAAGGGGATGCAATCGAGAGAGTGACACAATGATTTTCCTTTTAGTTCAGTGCAAGACCACATTCCACCCACTTTAAGGACGCATGTGGATACACGATCACGGTGCCGTCCCGTCCTCCTATCATAGATGTGTCAAATTCCCATTCCAAGGAGGAAGAACCATAGTGAGAACAGAGAAAAACATACCCAACCCCCGAGTACCAATTTCATGGACATGTTCCCATTAGAGAAGCAAACAGTAAACCCATGCGAATCGAAGAGGTCTCAAACGACCTAGGGAACCACTCCCGAGTGAACAGTCTCGAGGATGGCAAAAAATGTGACGATCCGGGTACACACCTGGAGCAGGCCTAGGAAAGAGAGAAAACAGAATCATCAAACCTATAGATATATAACCGTCACAAAGATCTAGAAACCAGGGAAACGGATATGACGGCTTCTCCTCACAAGAAGACATGGAATGGACACTAGCTAAACGATTCAAATCTTCAGGATCAGTTGAAAGCATAGACGACAGATCCTTCTCCTGGACTCAAAAATATCTTTGATCATAAGGAAGGGAAAAGGGGACTTAGGTTTTCAGCGTGCCCAATCCCATCCCCATAGTCCTTCTACCGACTGGGACCACCCGAAGAGACAAGTGTTTTGCCCTTCTCCCGTAGAGTATGGCTCCCCGTATCGTGTCTTTCTGGCATATCTATCCTTATTCTATTTTTGTGCCTAGACAGATGATAATAGATGTCCGTTTCCGGGATTTCTGCCATGATATTTAATAGAATAGCGGACTTTCTTTTTGATCGCCAGTTGGTTCATAGAAAGAGAGTATGTAATGAAATAATAAAGGTCAAAAGCTCCCCCCCGGAACCGGTTTCCTTTGTTTGCTACCCTTGAAAAACCATGTGCTTCTCGATATTCTATCCAGCAAGGGGCGCCGCCCTCCCCCTCGCAATTCTCCACCCTCTGACCTTCCTTTTTTCCTTCTTTGCGCTAAAACAGGCCTATAGGTTAGGTTCGCCTTTCTAATAGTAATAGAAGTTGAGTCTATATAGAAGTATATAGAATTAGACAGATCGTCTTCAGCATGAACAGAATCACCTTTGTTCCGAAGCAGTGGGAATAGCTTTTTTAAAGCTTTCGTGTGGTGTGTCCCGGGAGAGCAGCAAGCCAAACATCGTACTCTTCGGAGGGACCGTGTCATGTCAGTCACGATTAGAATAAAGGAAGTTCGCTGGTCCAGAGGTGTTGGTTCAAATCCAGCTCGTGACAATGGCTTGAGAAGAAAAGGCGCCGATTTTGCAACGGATTACTCCACACTAAGGGAGAAAGACTTTATGTACCAAAGTGGGGCAATCTAAGAAAAGAATTGATAAAAGAATGCCATGACACGAAGTGGGCAGGACACCCAGGGCAGCGGCGTACCTTAGCCCTACTCGAAGAAGGAGACTTTTGGCCCCATATGAGAGAAGAGGTAGAGGAGTACGTAAGAACCTGCCTTGTTTTGTTTGCCAACAAGACAAGGTAGACCACCAGAAACAAGCAGGCCTGTTGGAACCCCTACCAATCCAATCCCAGGGAGACCCTGGGAAAGCATTTCCATGGACTTTATCTCGGCCTTGCCTAAAGTGGATGGATTTGAGTCAATCAGGGTGGTAGTAGACAGGTTCTCCAAGTACGCCACGTTGATAGCAGCCCCGACAGATTGCACGGCTGAAGAGGCAGCAATTTCCTAAAGAACGTCATCTGGGGGATTCCACGGAACATCATCAGGGAGCGGTTCACAGGACAAAAGTCTTTTGGGTTCGGAACTACACTTCTCCACCAGTTTCCACCCACAAACGGATGGGCAGACGGTAACGCCCTATTAGAATTGGAAGAATACCTAAGATACTTCGTAAGGTACATTTGTTGGATGTAGCCCAGTTCTGTTACAACTTGCAGCACAGCGAGGCGCCGCATCACAGCCCCTTCGAGTTGGTCACGGGACAGCAACCCCTTACGCCTCACACTTTAGCTCGTATCCCCACTGGTCGAAGCCCGGCCGCCTACAAGTTCGCCAAGAATTTCAAGGAGCCCTAGAGAAAGCCGCTAAGAAAATAAAGAAATGGGCAGACACTAAGAGACGGCCTGTAGAGTACAAACAAGGAGACCTAGTAATGGTCAATCTCCAGCCACAACAATTCAAAACCTTCAGGAAGGTTCACAAAGGCCTCATACGCAAATATGAATGCCCTTTTCCAGTTAAAAAGAAGGTAGGAAAGGCGGATTTTAATTCAAGAATAAAGACGATAAGACGCTATATCGTCTGCATCTATAACTACTTATATATTATATAAGTTATAAGTATAAGGGAAGGTAAGAAAGCAGTAGCGCACTTGACACAGCATTGGATTGCTTTCCCTTAAGGGGGATACCGGCTTAGGAGTAACGTAACGAGCTGGTAAACGGCACTAGTCGTAAAGCGCGGAGCAACGGCCTGGCAATAGCAAGAATGAATGCCGTGCAGTCAGAACGAATCCCTGTCTGTCTGGAAAGAGTAGCTCAGTTAGTAGTTCAAACCTGGCACCATGGAATGAAGCCAATCATAGACTCGCTTTGGACTGTACCATAGCTAAAGAGCTTCCTATGGCCATTTTCCTTGGCTTTCAGGCAAACTCCACTTTCATGTGATACGACTTAATTCAATTACAGCACCCCCCTTTGTTTTCCAGCAGTAGATTAAAGAATTCAACAAGACAAATGAGTCCATTCATATGAAATCAGCAGGTTACAGCTGGGTAAACCTCCTTTAAACAGCTGTTTAGTGTTTCCATTCCATCTCCATTCAATCAAGAACAGGAATTCTAGTTTGTTCTTAAGAGTTGTATATGTTACCACGAATTCCAGTCGAATAGCAACCGAGGGAGTCAAAGAATATAAAAGAAAGATAAGGGATTGCTTTCAAACTCAGCACACCAGGTCGTTTTGACGCATATGCATATTCCAATCGTCGAATCTGGAAATCGGTGGTGAAGGTTTAAGATACGGGTGAAGAGAGGTAGTCCCCTCCCCTGTTAGTGTTAGGCAGGAACTAGAAAGATCAGAAGTTGGTTCTGAGTCGGCTGGTAATCCAGAAAGGGCTGCTGAACAGAGTGTCGAAGGGACACAGCCTACCGAATGTGTTCCGGAGTCCGCGGTTAAAGAAGTTGAAGAGACGGCTCAGTCGCAGCCGAACCGACTGAGATCACAGGTAGCGATCCCCACAGCCGCTAAAGGTAGCTGGAGCCGGCTTTTTTCGAGTTTCTTTCTTCCCGCTGCCAAAGCCTTAGACGATAGGGGGGCGAGTCTGTCTCGGCGAGAGAGATAGGTTCTTCCTTTTCTGTCTCGGCATCCACATATAGCTTTGAGTCTGCATAGTAGATCTCGCTGCCGGCTTCTTGTCTGCGAACACGCGACGTACTTTATTGTCTGTATCCACATACTTGAAGCACTGATGAAGAGTAGATGGGACCACATGATTGTCATGAATACGTGGTCCGCCTAGAAGAAGGTTGTAGCATGCTCGTCCTCGGATAGCGTAGAATGTCGCTTCCGAAGTTAGATCACCGATTTGCAATCTGATCCTGATCTTGCCCACAGGTCTTTGGTACCCTCCGTCATATCCAAATATAGATACTCCAGTGTGAGCTTGGAGAAATCCCAAGTTCCTCTAAAGCAGGAAGAGTGATGAGATTAAGAGATGCTCCATGGTCAATCTGAACTCTGGGAACCGGAACATCCTTGATGTATGCTGTGAAGTATAGAGGGCTTGTTGGCTTCACAGATTAACATATTCGCAAAGAAAGATAATATGGTATGCTCCTATAAGGACTTATGAGTTGATGATCTTATCTTGCTCCCCCCTCAGAATGGTTACTGGACAAGGGCGGGAGCGCCCTAACGTTAACTGCACAGGAGATTCTAGCCTTCGAATCAACTACTTATGTAACTTCGTCTTCCCCGGCATGAAATAGGACTCCCCGCGATATCAACCTCAAAACAAGATATGAATCCCCATCTAGTTGAGTTGAACCCCGGGTAGAATCCACACCACTGATTGGTTTCATTCCCCCAGGAGGCTCAAGCAGCTAGCTGAGACCTCCCCACCTGCCTCTTTTCCCGATCATTCAATCATCGCCAACTTTTTCCTACTGGGCCTAACCAGGGATGTTTGATAATCCCCCGCACGGGACAGCAGGGAAGAGAAGCATGTTCATCTGACTGACCCCACTCTTTCGGATTCTCTACTTCAAGTGCAAAAGGAATAGAGTTCCGCATCGGTAAGCCTACTCCTCGGGCTGTTCGGTACTTTATATGCTTGCCGCGGATAAAGACTACTTTCCTATTCGCTTGCCTGCGCGCCTCTACTCATGCGGAACCTCCCTCCGAGAATGGAAGTGCCGCCGCCTCATGTGGCTTACCGGCTTGCCTCGAGAATGGACTAGTTGAAGTGACGCTTCGCTAGCATCGGGATTGACGAGCTTGCCTGGCATTCAGGTATCCAATCTTGCGTTATTAGCATTGACTCTTGCGAAGAAAGAACCTCAGGAACGGAATCAACTGACTTTCCTCACTCCACAAAATGGACAGACTCACCAACCGGCCGATCGCTTCGCTTGTCCCATACCGGAATGACCTACCCAACTTAGGCTTTCCTGGGACTTGCCGGGCATATAACGGTTCTAAAGGTGCTCCTCACTGGTCTTTCTCCTCCGCAGGGTTAAGCCTACTCCTCAAGAAACATCTTATCTCATCCACTCAATATTCATTTCCTCCATGAGGCTACTACTTGACTCGGGATAATAGTACTGTTCGGACTAAACTGGATCTCCTCATGCTTGCCCAACTATGCTGACCTTTGATCGCTGACGCGTATAAATTAGTAAAGACTACTTACTGCTCAAGCTGTAGGACTGGAAAGACTTTCTCTATCTCATCCTATACCTTCCTTGCCTGAAAGCTTAGCTGCCCTATGACTATGGACTGGCCGACTTCTACTCTTTCAAGCGGTCTGGGGAATAAAGATGATTGAAGGAGGGATCGGGTACGATACGCAAGCAACAAAAGAGTGTTTATGGCTAGATTCACTCGTCTAGCCCGATTCACGGGATGACAAGCCAGCCGACCAACCCTTAGGAGTGAGCTCCGACTTCTTTATTTCACCACTCCCGCTTCGACGACGTGCTGTTCCTGGAATGACCTACTTGGGAGCTCATAGGTAGAGGGGAATGGAAGATTAGGCGACAAAAGTCTTATGTCGCTGAATAACAGGTCGCGGGTCGTGCTCTTGCTAATTCACTCGGAAATAGGAGACTTGTTGGACTGGAAGCACTAGTCAGTTAACTACTTACCTCAGCTTTATCTCTATCTATTAGGTAGGTGCGCCAAGAGAGGCTAGATCGCAGCGCATTTTGACTCCGGGTAAGGGATTCGCCCTGCTCAATCGTTGCTTGTTGCATCCGTTTTCTTGCAGGGTGAGCTCGTCTTCATTCTTTTGGATGGCCTCGCGTCGAGGGGGATACAATTGACTGTCTCGAACTGATACGATAGGAATTGAAGTCCCGACTTGCTGCACAACTTCTACTTTTCTTGAGCTTGAGTAGACCGTTCGCTTTAGGGAAAAAGAGCTCCCGGGGATTGAATGGCTTTTATCTCCTAACATAGTAATGTGATAGTAATATGAGCTTGATCCAAATCCTCCTCCTTTATATTCTATATTTTATATTCTATATTATATTAGTAAGGCCTTTACTTGAATACTGTGCTTGCTGCTTATGGCTCACGATCCCTTACCTCAGCCCTTTCCAGTCTCCTTGCTTTCAATGCCCGAGATGCCCCCTATTTGAGTAAGGTGGTCTATCGCGATAGGGTAGCCTTATTGAAAACGAAAGTCAAGCAAAAGAAAGGGTTAGATCAAGTACAGATGTTGAAGAAAGCCTGACTTTACTCCTTTCCAAAAAAACTTGATTTTGGGCTTCAAGACCTTTTCTATTCATAAATGGAGAACCGGAAAACATGAATTTCATTGACGCTCTGGCATTCCTATCTATTCTATCATACTCATTGGTCCCTTCGCCGACTAGCTCGAAGGATTCAATCAATGGCTCCTGGTCTCCCCTGAGGAAAAAGAAAGCTTTTTTGGGCCTAAGGCATCGGTAGGGGAGCGTTCCGCCCATTACATCAGTTCGATTCTACTCTGTGCCGATTTCTTAGTCCAAAGGGAGACTTCACGGGCATTTGAATCGACGATAGCGAGATACATAGCCCGAGAATGACAGTAAGGGCGCAAGGGCAAGTAGGGTTATTGAATTAATTTACTCCAACAGTTCGCTTTCAGCTCACCAACCATACTTTTTAGTTTTAGATTCGAATCATAGCCATGCCATGGCAGGAAGGTCTCAAAGGAATAAATCAGTAACGGTTAGTGAATCCTTATCGCCGGCTAGTACGATAGCGACATTGGGTACAGCAGTAAGGGATGTGTTTTATCAACCGGGATATAAATAAAAGAAGAAGGTGCGTCGCGTCCAATCCCATCGGTCGTAGTAAGCTGAAATGATGGTCTACGATCACCTCAAAGAGGTAGTCAGCCCGGAAGCTAGGAAGAAAAGAAGCTATGAAAGCAGGAAGGAAGTTCGAAAAGAGGTAAGTACGGTTATTTCATTGAATGAAGGGGAAAACATCAAGATAAGGCCGCCAAGGAATGTTGATCGAGGTTCGAAGAAGCTCACTTCAGGTGAGGTTTAGAGATCGGATTGATGGAAAGGAGTTTACAAAAAAGTCAAAGGGAAAAAGAGAAGTTTTTTAATCGCGGAAAGACAGATCGCTTCGCTTAAGCTCTGAAGCATCTTTCCTTTCTGTGAAGCTAGTAGCCGAAGTAATCAGATCCTATGCCAATTGCCTATGGGTTTTAACCAGTGAAAGTAGCAGTGGGAGGGGCAAGAATTTTCTTCTTTGTGGAGTCAACTCATCTTCCCCTAAGCGGAACACATGGTCTACAGGGTCCCAAAATCTTGAAGCAACTCTTTCAGAGTTAATTTCTGAGGAGACCCGAACACTATGCAGCCCAAGACTAAAGATATGGTCATGGCCACTCCAGCATCAGGCCAGTATGAAGATCAGTCAGCATCACAGTCTCGACCTTCTTCTTCCCCTATCGAGTGGCCTGACTTCTGCTCTTCTCACTTTGCTTTGTTCGAGTTGCTTTATCAGACAGAACAGTTAGGCAGGTCAGGGAAAGCGGGCTAGTCCCAGAAAATTCTCCTCTCCTAGGTTCTGTTGGGGCTAAAAATCTTATTATTATATACACATTCCAGGGTGGCCTCGAGAAAGGTGCTTATGCGGGACCGGCAGTGTGGGTCTAGATCTAGATGGAGCTTGCTGTGTCCGAGAACTTCGTCTGTTATAGTATTCCCTCCCGCTGCCTCCCTATCTGATGCTAGATCAAGAAAGGAGCTCTTCAACAATGAAGGGCATATGGCCCATAACTAATTTCACTAGTCTCGTCTCTAAGTCTGCTCAAATCTCTTTTTTCTTCATAAGAATGCCGAGTCGAGAGTGAGCGTCCTATACTTCTGCAGTAATTCCGCTCTTTAAAAGACTATCAAGTTACACCGCTTCGGGTGACCGCCCCCAAAGAAAGTCAATTTCCTTTTCTTTCTCTATTGATTGCAAGATTGAAACCTTCCCTCTCGGATCGGTAGACGAGTCTTTATCTGCTTGACCCTTCAAGTCACATACTAAATGTGATGAAGGAGCGACTCGAGTCAAAGCGTTCCAAGAGGATCCTTGAATTGACTTGATCATTTCAAAGCAATCTTTGTTACTTCCTGAGCTGTCGTCAAAAGGCATTGAAGCGAAAAAAAAAGGAAGGGCTTTGATCCAACCTTGACCATAAAGCATATCTTTTACACCAATTACTGGAACATGCCTTCGACACAGGATGCTGCCTTCCATTCGTTGTTCGTTCTTTTGCGCAGGCCTTCTTGCCGGGTTAGAACACTCGGTAACCGGCTTTCATGAGCTAGCAAGGAGGTTATGACCAGTGATGCTTCCCTTCAAATTCAAGACTCATTAAGTAAGTGAGGTTGGATGAACTAGCTCAAATCTTTCGATTGATGCCCTTACCTTAGCCCTTAAGGAAAGAAAAGCAAAAGATTTTCAAGTAATTCAAATTCCCTTCTATCGATCTACGATCAAGGATTTTCCTATGTCCTTTTCTGTTGAAGAGAGTGAAATAAGCGAGCTTCACTTGTTCTAAGGGAAGAAGCCTTCTTTGTATTTTGTATAGCCAAGTACAGTCATGCTAAGCGTTAAACGAACCTATCTATATATGAAAGAAAACGAGCCTATACTCTATACTATAGGGGGGGGACCCATAAAGGTACCAAACCAAGCCTATGCCTATAAAGGCTCGTTGAGACCTCTCATCTCTCTGGAAGGTGCAAGGTCTTAATAGTCTTGTCCGAGTAGTCCCTATTCCAGTAATAGGTCTTCGGCCAAACCCAAGGTCAACAACCAAGGAGTATGCCTAACCCAGCACGGGTCTTTCCTCACTCAGGAATGCAGGTAGCGAAGCTAGACCGCTAAGAAGCCTTGAGCTCTTTCGTCTGTGGAAGGGCTATCTACTTTTTTCTTATGTCCCAAGGGACTTCCTCGATCAATATCAATAAAGGGTCTTAGTATGGTTCTTGAGCGGTTGATGCTGCAAGAGTAAGTGCCCAAAGATGCGACCTATTTATGTATGGGTCGGAAGATCATTACTGTGGAGGGAGGCTCGCCCCAACCTTGCTAGGCGGGGAAGTTCGCAATGTTCTAACCGAGCTAAGAGCTAATACAGGTCCGAAGAGGCGGTGCCGTGCCATAGGCCCGAAATGGTCCTAAAGCCGCTAAGTAAAGCAGCTAAGACAGGGGCGAAGTCCTTTGTTCCAATACGGGTATATCAGGCACAGGAGACAAGGTCCCTCAGACACGGGGGCGCAAGAAAAAGATCCCATTCGGTGGATTCAAAGTGGCATAAACTCGCCTATATCGGTCATAGACCAAGGTCTGCAAGCCTGCTTATTATTGAGTTAGGAAGCCAAGCCTTAGCGAGTCTATGCCAATGTCAAGAAGCCGGTTGATCGTGATTCTGTCTCCTTCTTAAAAATAACAAAAAAGGGGCGCCCCCAATGTGTTGACCTGGTCGGAAAAACGCGATCAAAGTAAGGAAAGAAACTTTCTTGTTAAGATTCTGATTCATCTCAGTCCTTAGATGCTGAATCTGTTCCTGCTTCTTCTATGTTAGTAAGCAAGGACCCCCCAAAAAAAGTCTTTCTTGCCTTTAATTTAAGGTAGCTCCTTTCCTAGCCAATAGGCGCTTCCAACCCGTTGGAGAACGAGCTTTTTCTTTTCATTTTCAGTCCCAAAACTCTGTAAGGGAATTATGTAGCCCGTCGCCCCCCGGATTCTTATCTTAGCTTAGTCAGTCATTTCTCAGGGAAAAGCGGAGGAGTTCGTCCCTTCTTCCTGAAAAGGAGTAAGAGGGGGTGTGTCGGCAAAGGAAGAGCGGGTAGCCCGACCCGAAGGGATGGCGCGGCCGGGTTCTGTTGATAGTAAGCGCCGCATGGTAGTAAGTAAGCTAGACAGTGTAGCCTCTTAGGCAGTAGGCGTCTTAGTCAGCGGGCAATGCCCTGAAAGCTAAGAGCTCAGTCAGGGGTTAAGCTTAAGAAAAAGAGAGAAAAGGAGGTAGTTTTTCTATGCCAATGCCACCAAAGAGGCCAGTTTCTCGTTCTTCCCCGAGGCAATTTCTTTTGTGGAGGAGTCAAGTGTCGCTGTCGAGTCAGTTTTCGTTGTTGAGAGTCCCTCTCTTTATTTATTCTAAAATTCATATATCAGTATATAAAATATAAAGAAAAGAAGGCTCTCCCTTGGCGAATAGATTGTCGATCTTTAATCAATAGCAGTAGGAGTAGCTGGAACTGGCTTTCGATTCGGGGATATCATATCTTCTTTGCTGTCTTATGCTTATGTTGGTATAAAATAAGAAGTAAGGATTGATTGCATTATTCCGGATTCAATAGCTGCAGCAGGGGAGGAGGGGCTACAGGGTATCTGACCCCGATGACATAGAGACGGTTAGGCTTGTTGGCTGGCTTATGAGAGTTTCCTGTCCCAATTCAACATTCCCTTTCTGTTGATTAGAAGAAAGAGTGAATTTTCTTTGTGTCCAATAATGTTGATTCGCTGGCTTTCCCTCTCGACAGAATAGAAACGAAGTTGAAATTGCATGGAATGCCGTACAATCAATAAGTAAGAAAGAGCGTTCCTTTTTGTATCTACTTTCAGGAAGAGAAGTGGGATACCGCTAAATCACGTATACCTCTAGAAATATCCATTCCGATTGAATGGACAGATGTCCGCTAGGAAGTGACGGCACTAGGAGAAAGGGCATGCCACTAATCGGATCACGGGACAGACTTCACATTCAGGCACGGAATCAACTGTGATCGAATAAGCTGTTTTGAGGTCTAGAAGCAAGGGAGCCAGAGGCGTCGAGAAAGGCAGGGAAGTAACTGACTAAATCTAATCCCTTTTGTATTCGAAGAGCTGAAGGCTTACTAAGGCAAGCAAATGACATAGAGTAGGCAGAGAATGCCATGGTTCTTGTTCAAGAATAAGCCGTTGTCAGACTAGCAATTGAATCAACTGCTATTGAATTCCTAACCGCTGCAAAAGACAAGAAGAACGTAACCGGAAGTTATAAGGCTGACTGCTCTCGTAGTCGTAGCCGCTTTTGGCACTGATTCCTTTCCTGGCTTTAATGCCAGAGGAGCAGGGTCGATGGTCGAAGAGAAGGGATAATAGTAGTAGGCGGACTAAGAGGAGTTGGAGAAGAAAGATTTGAAAGGTTTTTTGTCACTTCTGTAAAGGTGATAAAGGACAAAAGGTGGGAGACGGCCTGAGGCCAAAGCTATGGCAATATGGCCATATTCCTTAGACATCATACTTTTTGGATTACAAAGAAGATGATGACTAAGAAAGTGAAGAAGAAAGGCACAATGCTCCTGACCTCTTATCTCACCTTTCCCCATCTCGCTACGAGCGCAGGAGCCGAAAGAGATATGTGTATTATCTGCATTAAATTTCACATCACTCCAAGTAGTCAACATATCCACAGTCACATCCAGTCCGTAGAATGGCAAGCTAGTTAACAAGGACACGTCCATGACCGAAGGAATGGAATAAACCCAAAGCCGAAGTCAAAGGGTAGATGTGCTCAAGAAGCAAAGGGCTACAGCGATCATCGAGCGGGGATATTTTGCTTGGAAAATGGAATGCATTCGTAGATGCCAACATTCTTTAAAATCTCGACAATCTTGTCATCACTCTCTATACGCTCTGCCCAGTTAAGCCATTCCTTTTGAGGTTTTTGCCATGTTCTCACAGAATTATACTGGAACCATTTGGTCCGAGCCTGAAGGTTAAAAAAGATATCCGTTGTCCGATATGGTAAATAGACTCTTGCCCTGCGTGTACCTTGGATATTCCCTTTGGTGGTCTTCTCAGCCGGAACTATTGAATTTGTCTCAGATTATAAGTGAAACATCGTCTGCCGCGGATGCTGTAGATAAGAGAGATGAGTCTGATTGTGCAGCATTCCTCAGATACCTTCACGGCGGTCCGAGATACTTGAACGGGAAGTGCGGATGGTGCATAGCTCGGAGCAGAGAGCTATGATCGAGGCGGAACTTACTGAAGCGAGTGACTGGAACAGTAGATACAGTAGACTTTGTCCCATGCCTCCAAGACTTTATGGCCGCTTCCCTATGGTATCGGAGGCAACTCAAGTGCTACCTTCTTTCGCCTGACGCTAACGAAACCGAAACCCTAGCTATTAGGTGGGGCTTTCCTCGGGGCGGGGATAGAAATGAACTGATGATAGAACTTTCAATAGGGCGGGTTCGGGCAGTTTAATACTTAACTTAGTAGCCCAGTATGAAAATCGAGTTTTCGGCTTCAGGGAGTGGGAAAGCGGGTTTGATGGCATTTCTAGGAACTGGGGAAGAAGGGTCAGATGAGCTTTTAAGACTGGATTCCCCTTCATGTCTGATTTTATATTACTATTAAAAAAAGGGGGGCTTTGCTGACAGATAGATGGCGCTAGCTTTCTAAAAGAGTGTGGAGGGTAAGGCTTTCACCTTTCACATCCCATTTCAGTACGTTGCCTGATTCTCTCTTCATTGGCTTAGTCAGCCGGGGCTTCTTCCACTTCAAGGCCCTAAGAATGAATATCCCATCCAGTTGACGAGACACTAATGACCTAAAGTAAGTAGCCAAAGCTCATGGAAAAAGGAGTTCTTGCCGCCCTCTTTGGTACTGTTTTTTACTAATTCCCAGATGAGACTCTTTCCCAAGAGCCCACAGAGAAGCGACTGGCCAGACAAATAGCTTAGTCGCAGGAAGATTCCCTAACTGAGAATAGGTCGTGGGATCATCCGATCTATGAGAATCTCTCGGAAAGCTCTCGTCGACTCAACCGATCAATAGAAGGAAGGACCACCTCTAAGAGGAGCCTCTTCTAGTTCTTGCATGACGATCCCTTCCCCTTTCTTCACATCAAGGGATAGAAAGGAAGAAGATTCTAGCCTGATTAGATTATTATATCGAAAGACTTATATTCTAGGAAGGTTAGCACTATCCCGAAAACAGCCTACTTGAATTGAATAAGGTAGAGTCAGATTCATATGTAAAGGCTAGGCACCTTCCCGCATTCGCACCTTTAATCCTTAAATAAAGTATTAAAGAACTAATGCTACATCTGATCTGCTAATTGAATTAGATATTCTATCTCTTCCTTGGAACAGGTGAATCAGAAATTGGATCTCCATGCCCAGAATCTGCTGCTTGAGAATCAGCTGTGGGACGTCGAGGTAGTGCTAATGCTAGCAATAGCAATAGGGTAAAGCAAGCAAGACTGATTGCACACGCCTAAAGGAAGCAAGGTGAGGATAGAAGAAGCCAACCTGCCAACAAGTAAGCCCCTCTTTCGAGTTCTAGAGCTAAAGTGACGGTATGTATGCGTAGTTAGTAATCCCACCAGCGCTGTAGGTTCTAGAGTAGGGGGTAGACCTGGTACTAGAGCTAGATCTATTTCATTATCAGTATGGGAAGGTTCTAAACCAGCTAGAGGAAGCGGGATAGCATAAGCAAACCAGCCAACCCCGCGTTCTGTTCTATAATTCCCTCTAACCTGGTGCTTTAGTATACCCGGTAATCCCAGGTGCTGGAGTTATCAAAAATGAAAGGAGATATGCGCCTTTTCAAGGAATTGTCTTGCTCAACCGGAAACAGAGATAAGCTCGAGTGACGTAAGTAGGTCTATCAAGAGGGATCGGTTTACGGTTCACACATGTTTCAGTCGAGAACTTCCTTTCCTGTGGGAAATAGCTTCGACGATTGGTCTTCTCAGATAATTCGATCGGCGAGTAAGACTCCCTATGTTATGTGGGTGCAATTTATAGAGGAGTGCTTCCTCGCTAGAAGCACGACTCGCAGTGCTTGAACGTCTTGTGGCAGCTAAGGCAGCGTTAAGGCTAGGGAATAGAAGTCAGTCAAGTCAAAAAGCCAGAATGTCTTTCCTATGGCATCTGTCTTATAAGCGCTCTTTTTTAACCTTTCAGGGAAAGGCGGTCTGGTCGACCTTCATCCAAGTTCAGCACACCCGAGAACACAGCGCTCGCTTACACTTGAGTCCTATGCTTGTTGGCCAGACTTGTTCCATCTTTACATGGTCCTGCGGTCGTTTGGTTCAGGTACCGTCAGACCGGCCTCTGTAGCCTCTTTTCAGCAGCTGACAGAAAATATCTTGAATGAACCATTACGCCTTTCATGTGCAGAAGCCTACCAGACTTAGTGATTTCATAGATGCTAGAAATCAGACCCTCTTTGACCTTGCGACTGAGGATCATCAACCGGCACAGACTCTAAAGCGCGATCAGAAGCAAGCGGTCCTGGAAAAAATACATTAGATATAGCAGGACTTTCTTTTCTCGGGGGATATAGAAAAAAGTATAAGCCCATTAGAAATAGAAAGAATTGAATTAGCTAAGTCAGAATGAAGGGGGCCCAGGAAAAGGCACAAGACGTTCTTAGATTGGACATTACCGGTCAAAGCATGGATTCTAAGCCTTTCCTCGATCGGTAGGAGACAATCCTGTTAAGGGTAAGGAGAAAGTAAGTAGTCGGCCTAACCTTCGGTTCCCGTAACCAAGTTTTTTTTTTCTTACTGAATTAATCCATACTTTTTTAGAAGTGTGGGGCAAAGAGCGACTTCTACTTCTAACTAAAGGCGAACAGCCGGCAGTGCAAGCAAATAGAGAGCCTCCGCCCGTTTGAGTCGTTGCGAGCCGGAAAGCGTACCGGCAGTTTGAGTCGCAAAAGGGCCGCTTGCTTAATTATATTATTCATTCTAATAATAGATATAGAATATTATATATATAATATATAATATAATCTATAATAATAGAATCCTATAATTAGAATAGAATCCATTTTTTTTTATCTAATTCTTCATTCCTGAGAAGAGGAAGAAGCAGATAGAGCAAAGGCCTCCCCGTCGCCTTCCGTCCGCTCTTCCCGAAGTGAGCGAATTGCATGTAGAGATCTGTAGGGGCTTATAGTTTAATTGGTTGAAACGTACCGCTCATAACGGTTAGATTGTAGGTTCGAGCCCTACTAAGCCTACCACATCATGATTGGATAACCACGCACAGAAGATGATTTCGGGGGAACGGGAGTGCCTTCTTTTATCGTCTTTATGGTTGGTGATAGTCATTCTTTCTCCTCATAGCATTCAGTATTCAAGTGCGTCTTTCTAGTTGTCGAGTATCTCGTTCAATCGCTTGAATAGGTCCAACCGGGAATCGTCGAATCTCTAACGATCGCATCTTTCTGTCTGATCGGAGGTGGCTAAGGTGGGTTCATCATGGAAGTCTACGGTTTCTGCGGTCAGCTCGCCCTGAAAAGACTGAACTTGCTGCTTGATTACTTGATGGCCCGGACTTCCTTTACCGGAAGGCGTGCACTTAACTGAAGTAATGGATGGCAGTGGAACTCATTGCCTCTGTCCCTGGTTTCCCGTTCTGCTTGCTCCTCTAGCTCATCAATGCCGGAAGTCGAGCTGCTATCGATCCTGGAATCAAAGACAGGTTGGGACAACTCCATTACCATCTCGTATATCACAGATTTTCGTTCTTGCTTTCTTTCGATCCTCCTCTTTCTCACCTGTCTGCTGCTCCGCTATAAGCCGAAACAGGGCCAGCGCTGGAAGATGCCCGAGGAGATAGTGGAGTGGCTCTCGTTCCTTCACCTATGCCCCAGTTTCCTCTGGTCGACTAAAGCTCACTGCTAATGGAAGGGCGCGGCTGGCCGATTCCCTCTAGTCTAGCGGGTTAACTCATTCACCACCAAGAGAAGAGAAAGTCAAGGGATTGGAAAATCTATAGTTTATGCTTCCCCTGTTCATGAATCGGGTCCGTTCCCGATTCAATTACAGCTGTTCTCGCTAAAGCCGGATCTGATCCCGCTTGAGAAAAAAATCCTGATCTTCCAATTGCGTCAATAAGAGAGATGCCTGAATCGGACATATGAGATGAGCCCGTAACCCGTCGCTTTTTTCGTGAAGACCAGATGCGCTCTTAGCTTCATTTCAAGATGAAAAAGATTTCTCAACTTTCATTGGTTTGGCGGGGCTCTTCATCTATCAATCGAAGGTGAGAGTTTAATCATTGCTTGGTTTTTGAAGACGGGAGAGATCTCAGATCAGGTTAAACCTAAAGTGAGTCATCATAGGTAGGGTTCCGCTCCTTGCTTTGAGGAACGGACAGACCAGACAGTCGTGATTGTCTTTCTTTGCTTTCTCTTTCTTGCCTGAGACCGGGCTTCAGAGCCTATCCTCCTTCACCTCTTTCATGAATTGGAGGGCCTAGTCCGTCCAACCAACGGGATCAGATTCGAAAGTGATTCCAGAAGCATTCATATTAGAACTGCTCACCTCACAGTCCTAAGTGGTGACTCGCTCAACGATTCTAACCTAACTAGGCACAGAGTCTCGGCTGCTTTTCCGAAACCGACCCCGTCACTTGCTTCAAAGCCGGAAGAGGGGCAGCAGTTGACTGAAACCTCTCCTCTGGCCGGGAAGTCACGGGACCCACTCTCGCCGTTACTTCTATTTCTTCTTTTAAGAATCAATCTGTAGGTGGCTTTTTAAGTCCGCCGTCAAATCCCAGGGCTCAACCCTGGACAGGCGGTGGAAACTGCCAAGCTGGAGTACGGTAGGGGCAGAGGGAATTTCCGGTGGAGCGGTGAAATGCGAAGAGATCGGTGATTCTGGCGCCCACAGAATGGAATCGCCGCGAGCTCTCCTTCACTTCACATCAGATGTGGGGCTCCCATTTCCTTCCGTAGTTTCGGTCTCGTTGTACCCAGGATCCCGCAACTTCGACTTATTCCACCGGGACGCTACTTCTGGCGAACAGAACTCTAACCAACTTAGCCCCGCCGAAACGCTTTCATTGAGAGAGCTCATACTAAAAAAAAGGTAAACGGTAGTTGAGAATTTACTTTTGAAGCATGGGGGACTGAACGCTTTCTTAAGGTTGCTTGCAATACGGGAAGAGTCCCTCTATTTTCCGAAACCTTCCCTCTTTGCTGTACTCGTTCTATCGCTAATTAAGTTGAAGGGACTCAGTCTTTAGGAGCTATTTCCTTTCAGTTTGATTTAAAGTACCTTTTAGTGGCCTCGAAAGAAGCACGAGCGTCTGAAAGCAGGCATGCTTGGGGATACGCCTATGATCCTATGAAGACTTTCTGGGCGTGACTTTGATTGGTTCGAAAGGTGCGTGGGAAGGTATTTACCAGCTTCCCTTCCGGAATTGACTATTCATTTCAGTAGGATTGGAAGAGGGTGGGGGGAAGAGAAGGATCTTTGACATAGGCCATTTTTTTGAAATCAGAGGGCCCGTACCATGATTGAAATTCTCCGTCGTTTACCGACCGATGGTTTAATCAAGAGAGAGGGACCTTTGTCCCGGTTAAAAGGTTCAGTGATGTTTATTATTGCTATGATGAACGCTACGGATCGGTGGCCGTTAACGTTGTTAATGGCAATCATGTCAATTTCTTTGGACCTACCTTGGCAAGTTCCGTGTCCAGACTACATCATGGGGGTATAAAACTTTATCAGTGCTACCCAAGCCGGCAGCTGTCTGCTTTGTAACTGGGCAACCTCTCGGATCCCCCTCTTCTTGTTTTGGCCTTTGTTCACACTATCACATCATATGGTAGTGTGGTTGGCAGCGGAGCGGCTTTATCCCGGTCGCCGGTTTCAGGCCTGTATTAGGTGATGACATTGTTATCGCGGGTTGCTTCTGAGTATGCGAGTGTGTTAGCGTATTTGGGACGTGCTATTTCTCACCAAAAGTCCTTGATCTCTAACACAGGGGTCTTTGAGTTCGCTAAGAGATTCTTTGTGCGAGCGAGGGGGTACTTTAGATTTATCTCCAGTATCAGTTCGAGCATAGAGAATGTCCAGATGGACTCTGGGATTAGCTCTCCTTCGTGACAAGTACTCAATTAAGAAAGTGTACTTGCTCGTTTAGGTGGAGCTGGTTATCGGACTCTTAGTTCGCTTCCGCATCGGCGTTCTCGAACGCTTGTTTGTGGTCTTGGGAAAACCTGGCCGTTCTTCTCCACTTCCACTCCCATTAGACTTTTGGTTGGGGCGGGGCCTTGCAAGCAACCTCAATCCGTCACGTCGAAGGGTCTGATAGTGGACTGACTACGTCCGACGAGAGTGAAAGCCAAAGGAAAAACCTGAGGATCTCACCGGGAAGTGGAAATCCTTGAGCGTACCGTCAATTGGGTTAAGATGTGGCTCGAGCAGCTCTACTGGTACCACACGGTAGCTTGCTTTAAAGCCTGATGCGCAAGTCCAGGAGCTCTTCGATGGGCCGGTTGTCGAAACTTCCGTCATTTTCATCGACGATTTCTAATTATTCTTTTTATATTTTATAAGTAAAGTACGTCATTCTATGGAAATGTGTGTTTTGACATCGTGTCTTCTTCGAGGGTTGTTTTATCGGCCACCCATATTGACAGATAATCCAATAGCTTTTCCAAGCTGGATCCTGGGAGGTCTCACAGGTCTGATTTTATTATGGCTCCGGTGACTACCCAGAAAACCAAAAAACCATGACGTATTTTAGCGCACCTGAGTGCATAAGCCCAACAGCTACAGGGGCGAGCCATGAGCGAATGAGCAAGTAGGGGGCGTTTTGTTTCAGCCGTGGGAAAAAAAAAGAGTTCTTTTTCCGAACGAACGGATTCAGTGGGGAAGGACGTCGCATGTGCTGTGCCGGACAAGCTCTATTAACTTTCCCTTATCGCTGATGAACGGCCAGCTGATCTTATCAAATCAATTCCCTAGTACTTAAACTAGTAAACCCGTGTTAGGTTAGGCGGAAAGCCTAGAATGGAAGTTCTGATGCCACGGAATAAGGGGAATTTCGCTAGTGAACTAGAGTCGTGATCAGTAGATCGCAGTAGTAGCCCCCTGTCTCCGCATCTTTGGAAGCCGTGATATGATAAGCATCTCCGTCCATGTGAGGTCGGCGATATGGATGAAATGTATCTCCGTCCGTGGTAAGAATCGAACCAAGCGCTACTTTCAGGCTCTACTAACAGAATTCCCCGCTCTTAGTCATCGCTCTGTGAAGGAGTGGGCGAATAAACATCCGGCAAAGGCACAGCTAGCGCACGGGAGGTGACACCAACCACACTCCTGGCTAGGCTCGTCGATCCACCACAAAGGGATGTATTCGACCCTGTTTTGAAGCAAAGCAAGGAAAGGTCGGTGACGGTAAGGCAAAGTAGAAAGTCAGGCTAGAACGTATTGGGGGAGATAGAAAAGAAGTAGTGTCGACTCTCTCTCCGTCGTTATCATCAATTAGTAGCAGCATGCATCTACTAAAGCCAAACAGAACCGAATTAGCACTATTGACAGTAAGGCCTGATAAGAGAAGGCCTGAGAAGGGCTGGCTTGACAACGGAAAGTCGAAAGCTAAGTAGAACGCACAGTCGGGAAGGAAAGGCACGTCAGGGTTTGATTTTCGGTTCGATAGCAGCTTATGGTATAGATTCCTGCTTTCAGGAAAGTCCCAAGTAAATAATGCATTTTTCCTCAGGATTCCTATGAAAGATATCCAATGGAAGAATCCTTTTTGTTGGAACTAGCTAGATTGTTTCAAGTTAAAGTGCTAGTCGTCGGTTAGTCCCCCTTTCCCCCCAATTTCCTTAAGAGAGGTTGGGAATATAGAAACTTCCTTTCCCTCACCTGAGAGTCAATAACAAGTGTCTATATACCAAAATAAGGTCCTAAAACTATATCAAATAGGGGATTTCCCGGAAACTCTTGTTTTAATGCCCGGCCTTATAGAGCCCTTGGGGGCGGAAGAGGATGATTCTTCACGAAGGCAAAGAAATGGTCTGCGGTATTTGAATTGCTTAGCTGATGGGCTGAGGATAGAAAGGAGGTAACAGGGGCCTCCAAGGAAGAAGGTCCCAAGTTGGCTGCACCAATGGCTGCCAAGGCTTCTGACTACCTTAGCCAAAGATAGATTCCGAAAGAAAGGGTAATCCTCGAAAGGCTTCGCAGATCCGGGGATTCATAGGGGGAATACTGCTTATGGCGTTGCAAAGGAAAGAAGCAAAGTCTTACAAAAGGCTTGAGGGAACGGAATCGGAATCACGGCTTTTCAAGAGGCGCTTTCTTCTTTCTTATGGGGATTGGCAATCAATGATTCTTCCTTTTTAGTGCAATCTCAGATCAGGCTGATCTTTCCCTGCTTGGTTATTCCGTTCCTTAGGCCTAACTTGCTTGACTACAAGCTATGGAGACAGTACTCCGTTAGGTCAAAAACCCTGCCTGCCTGAAGATTGATTGATTAGATTGAACCTAGCGGGAAAAAGTCATTTTGCAAAGTCCTTGCTCCGATCCGGGAACAGAACTTTCTTCTTTTTTATAATAATAATGTATATACATTATTATTATAACTTAAGGAAAAGAGAGACTGACTTCCCGGAAGGAAGTTACCCCAGCACTGACCGAACCATAAAAGCTCTTGCATTCATGCCTGCTTTGCTCTTTCATGCCAGCGTCTACTTTTAGGCCTGGTTCCCCCTCTTTATCCTTCACTGACTAGATCGGTATCTATTTTCCTTGCGGGACGGAAACCCGGAGGGAAGCTCCCCTTTCCGTATAGAGCGGAGAGGGAGTTCTAGTTGGTTTCGCGTAAGGGAATGCAGTGGGAACATTAGGAATAAATGGCCTGTAAGGTATTAAACTAAAGTAACTAGGTAAAGTGGAAATGAAACCTGATGAGGGGAGCAGTGAAGAACTCTGCGAAGTTCACTGCCCAAGATCTGTGATAGTAGATTCAGTTGAAGATGCTTTTCTTGCCATTTGAGAAGAGATGGTGGAAGCCATGAACTGCCTTGATGAGGATGTATGGTTAGCTGCAGTTATGCCGTTGCGGCTATGATAATGATACCATCAAAATGATTGCATAGCACTCTCTTTGTTGGACTCGTTCCCCTCTACTTTCTTTGCATCTTTATAGATCAACTTGCATAGAGAATCGACTCGCTTGAGCAAGTCGGAGATGTAGCCAGGCCAGATACAAAGACCGATGGGATGTTGAAAGGCAGACTCTCTCTCATCGTCATACAAGTCGGATGTGGCACAAAGACAGATATCTCATCTATTCTTAAGGCTAGGGGTAGGGGTCCTTCCAAAAAAGATGATTACATCGTCATCTAATCTATGTTCTCTTTCCTCAAAGACAGATGATTATCTTATCCTAAGCCAATGATGGATTTTTTCAGTTCTTTCTATGAGAAGCTCTCTCTACGGCACCCGCGATTCCCATTAGAAAGTCTCTTTCGGTTCTTTCTATTTTTTTGATCGTACCCTTTTATTCAAAGGTATGCTCATACACCGGATTCTTTCTTTGCTCAAGCTTATGCTTGTACCCGAAAGAATTAGTCCTTACTGCTCTTTCAACGTCTGATAGTTCAAAGACTGAGAAGTTAAATCACACGCCCTTGGCTTCATGTCTTGGAAATCTTTGTCATGGAAAACTGCTGAAGAAAGGACGTCGCGTAACTGCGTAGTTGCCTGGCCCTCGTGGGCGGGAGAAGCAACAATGGAACGAAGTTCAGTTCGCCTAGCTCTTTCCCTAAATGAAGAACATCACCACTGGCCTAGCCTAGGAAGCAGATGTCTATTGCAAGCAACCCTTGCAAGGCGACATTGCTGCGCCTTGTCTGAACGACAACGTCGACAACCTAGCTGAACCTCGCAGCACATCCGGGCAAATTCCAAGTTGCAAGAAGGTCTTCAAAAAGCTTAGAAATGGCACTAGAAGAGCCGACCTGGTCTATTCTTAAGTTAAGGCAGGCAGATTTCGAGTCCAGAATGAACGAGTATGGCAAAGAAGTTTCAGGGGTCGGAATCGTGCTGAATTCCCCCGACAACCACATGATTCCAAACGCCTACGCCCGAACCATGCTCCAACAACGTAGCAGAATACAGGTTGCTTGCAATAATGGGATGCAAGTCGCGCAGGGAGCGAAGTCTTTGGATTGGAAGTATGCCGTGACTCGCAATTAGTGGTCAATCAAATGAAAGACATACTCGAAGTTCGTAAACCGAACCTCATTCCACATGCTGCCAAGAAATTGGTTAACGGGTTCACACAATTTTTTTGATTTGACATACAGCAAATGTTCAGAATGCCAAAGCATTGCCTATTGCTAGCCTTGCAAGCTAGTCTGAATTGCTACGCAACCTCTTTCTAGCGCTACTTTACCAAATTGCCTTCACTAAGCTTACTATGCAACCTTCGTCGGCTTTGCTTACGCAACCTTGATTTTAGTCAGGTCAGGAAATTATTCCAAATTACAAATTCAAAGTTTTTTTCATCCAAAGCAGCATTTCCCGAGCAAAGTATATCCATAAGAAGAGAAAAGGTCTGTGTATGGGGGGGCTATTCCTGCTTCACTTAATTTTCAATCATTGCCTATAGAAAAACCCGATTCGGGATCGATAGCACTGTGAACAGTGAAAATTGTCTTCGCGGACGGAGACTGCCTTACTTGACTGGCTCACTACTTACTATCTAAAAACTATAAAGAGAAAGCATTGGTACCGTCAGCTTGCCCGGAATGCAAGGACTGATTGGAATGACTCACTGATTGGCTTGCTTGCTTTCCCGCACCGACCTAATTGCTTTCCTTGGACTGCTACTGCTTCGCTTGGAATGAACCCTTACTGCATTGCTAGCGTTGGAGAGCTTGAAAGCGGCTTGGCTTCATACTCACACGGATTGGACTTCAACCGTGCTACTAGGCCTAAAAGCTTTCCCTTTTCCTTCGGGTGTACTAAGACTATCTCTTTCATAGACTATTCCTTCTCCCCGGAGCTAGCTTTCAATCTCTAAAAGCCGATTCGATGGCATCTTCTCTTATGATATTTCTAGTTAGCGCGTAGTGGCTTAATTCGTATTCAATAAATTCCCATCTCGGGTTGAATAAGAGTGAAAACAAACTTCCTTGCCTTTAGTAAGAGGAAGTTTGTTTTCTTTTCGAAGACTTAGGGGGCGATCTGGCGTTGAGATGTGTTTGAAGGAAGAAAACGAGCATAGCCAAACCGCACCAAATGCCCAGATACGGAGTGGGCTTTTAGTCATAAATATTTGAGGAATGAGTAGTGGTTCTGTAGTCCTTTAAGAGATCAGATGCGGAGCAGGCCAGAGATGAAGATACCGGAGATGAGGAAAGAGACTTAAACTGAGGCAAGGTGCGCTCTGAAATAACTGAGTTAAGTACTGATCAAAAGAAGCATTATCCATAAGCAGCTGCTGGGAAGAGATTTATATGAGCACCGATTGAAACGAAAATATCAACGATCGCCTCAAAACGAACCACCAAACTAGAATGGTGGAACCACCAAGGCCTGAGCGTTTTACTTGCGAAAGGCCTCGGCTACTACAATGACAGGGCCAAGAAATCGGGCCGGAATAGCAGCTCTTTCGAAGGAAGACGCTCCTGTTTCAGTGACAAGATCATGACTCTTGCGTAGGAGTGGAGGAAGGTTCAAACAACAGATCGGAAACTCTACTCGCAAGAGAAAGGCCTTAGCTACGACAATTCAAGAGAGTATACCAGATTGGAAGCTTTTTACGAATGGGATGCCTCACTTAAACCTGGCTTTTCGATTGGTGAACATCGTATAAGAGATGCCTTGCCTTCCTTTGACCAAGGGGCCCTCGAACCACCCTCGCCTATGAAATGGATAACCCGTCCTGCCATAGCAGCAGGATTTTCAGGGCTTCTGTCATTATCTCATTAGATGGGCCCTTTTCTAATAATATGAGGCGTTGGCGAGAATGTCGATATCGGTCAAATCCGGACTGATCGTCCTTGAAATGCCAGTCCTCGCAAGCTCCACCCAGGACCCTGGAAGTGATTCAATGCCTTGCTGGTCAAAAACTCGAAATTTCGTCGATATATCGATCGGCATTCCAGGAGTAGACATTCTCATTTGGAAGATGAATGCCCAGTTCTTCGCCATATTCCCTGACGCGAAGGGGAACGGGCCCCTGAGCCTGCTAACGTGACTCTTCTTTCTTAGCAATGATCTGTTATCAATGAATTTCTTCCTTACCGGAATTCGGAGCATAGGCTCTTAGGCCCTTTGACAACAAGGGGAACTCCAGGGGATTGAAAGAGCACCCCCCGTACCCCTCTCCTCGAAAGCTGGAGCACTTGGGCATCGAAATCCGACATAGCCATACCCCGAGCTATCGGACAAGAAAAACTAGTTTTCGCACCTGCTTGCTAGTGAGCAGACTCTCTTTGAAGCTCATTGAGAACAGCCTCAGACTTTCCATTCTCTTTCTTTATATTTATATAAATTCCCTAAGAGTCCCCTCGCCATCATCAGAAGAGAGCTATGCCAAAACCAAAGGTGCCTACCGCTAGTGCAACTCTTTCTATGAATAGAAATCTTCCTCTACGGCGGAAGGTGAACGTCAGGCGTGTGCGTAGATTTCAAGAATGTCCGGAAAGGCCTTTTCTTCCGCGGGCTAGAAGGCCGGTTCCCCATCTCTCATGTGTGTGTGATTGATTCGGCCACTAATCGAAGCAGATGTACCACCTTCGAACAAATACGAAATTGTTATATTAGCGATGAAAGGAAGATAGGACGAATTGACCCACGCAACTGATCAACCGGGTAGAGCTCACGATCATTCAAACACGTAGGTCCGGAAGAAGAATGGCTGACTCGCATTGTACCTACCTTGAAGGCTTCACCAGCGAAGTGGATCCCAACTCTCTATCCGAAAAGAAAAGGGCTTCTACAGATCTTGCCTTTATTAATAGGGGCTGATCCATGGTCGGACACTCTTTCTCATCTGGGATCACATTACGTGCGGGAATTTGCAACGGAGATCCCCTTAAGCACAAATCAAGGCCCACCTACGTATGTATTCACGATTGAACTGAACCAGACAACGTAGCTTAATCCATGGAACAAACCCCACACGCTGCCACCATGTGAGAGTCGGTGCGTAATGGATGTACGCCTGCCTTCGAAAGCTCCATTCCTGTTTCCCAGGATCCTGGAACCATTCCTTGATTTCAAATCACGAGTCGAATTTCTCTCTACCTATTCGACTATCAAGCTCTTGACACACTGTCTAGTCTACCGCCCACCTCCTCTTTCTTTTGGTCGCTTCGCTCTCCTCCTTCGACTAACGCCCGGAAAGACAAAGATTTCAGTCTGAACCTAAAGCCCTACTATGGGCTTGAAAGAGCTCACTAGATTGATCGCAAGCAAAAAAAACCTTCAAACTCGCATTCACATGTTGGTTGTTCCTCACTAAACATCGAGGGTTCGGGTGAAAGTGAAGGTTCGGATCGGACTCTAGTCTCGGCCTACGTCCAGGTTGTCCGGCTTTCATTAAGGGGGCTTCCCTTTCATTTTAGGATACCGCTTGAATAACGAGAATCGGATTGTATTTTTGTAGCTTCACTTTCGATAGGCCTACATCTCGCCTTCCACTACCGGAATCAAAATAGATCTGTGACTCCCGGAACTTAGACGTACCGCTCACCGCAAAGAAGAGTTTCTTTACTACCATTTTATCCATAAAGGCTTGAGCGCATCGCTTTCCAACTGCGCCTACTTATTGCTTTAAAGTCATCCTCGACTTCCAGCTGCTCCGCTAACCGAAACTTACTTTCACTAGCGCTTGACGGTGCGAACTGAACTAAAACTCTCTCTACGGTCTGCGGCACCTGCCGTGGGCTCTAGCTCTAGTTACTACTCACCGCTTTCCTCAACTCTTTAGTTCCATTCCAGAGGACAGTGATCGAGTGTTTGTTTAACTTTAACAAGGTAGTTGCTTGGGTTGAGTCCGGATCACAAGTCAAATAGATTTCGGGCTCCTACTCAGCATACTTTAAGTTTATCCGTTTTACAACGGGTCAACCCCTTCTCTTCCTCTTTGGCATCACCGCTAGCGAGAGTCGTAACTCCACCTGCTTCCATTATAAAGTAAAGGGCTAAATAGGAAAGGGTAGCCTAAAAAATCTCTCCTGAAAGGCACCTGTATTCTGTAGTACCAATGGTATGTGGTTAGCCATCATTATAATCGGCACATTTGCCTTCTTCGTGAAGATTCGGCCATACTTAGAGTCCAGTCGACACTCTGGGCCCTCCACTACTTTTTAAGAATGTATTCGCATAGGACCTCCGCGGTATAACTTTAACCTTTTTACTTTAACCCCCAGATGGATTCAAATCATCAAAGACCCAAACCAAAGGTGAAAATCATTGTCCGCCCCTGCTCCTATTGGTTTTGGGAAAGAAAGTCCTTCTGCTCCTCTCTTTCCTTCGGAACCTCCGATCTTGGAAATTTGCATTCATTGAAAGAGTCCTCCTCCGCCCACTACATCTCCCTTGCCAAGCTTATAGCTTCGATCAAAGGAATTGAATGAAAGGGGGGAGGCGTGGGGAGTATCGATCTGGCAGAAGCAGTAGCCATAAGTAGCGAAATCTCGACGTTCGTAAGCGTGATTCTGACCTCCAGTGCATGGTTGCCCCGTAACACCCCTTCCGATTCGAGAACAAATAGCGTTCAAAGGCAGGATTCGAGGTTGATCTTTCCCCCGGCAGCAGACCCAACCCAGCTCTCAGATGTATCTATTGAAGCAGCACAAACAGTTAGAGATGCAGTTCCATCAGTTCCGTAAAGATCAGAGGGCCTTTCCCCTTGCGCCTGGTCGTTATTGCCTTGGCCTGGAGCCGGGTCAGCTAAAAGCAGCGGCTTCTTTCCCTCAAAAAGAAAGAGAACGGCACTTGGGATCGGATCTTTCCTTAGGTTCGGATTGCATCTCCCTTTCCTTTCGCGTGGGTACGGACTTTGCTGGGCATTTAGGTAGGAGTCAATTAAAAAAGGCATCAACCGACATTGAATCTGGCCATCGGTCACGAGGAGCCTCTGGAAGTTAACGCTATTTCTCATCTCTATGTACGATTCTTGATCCTTAATAGGAATCCTACAGCGATAGATAGTTTTCCAACTTCTTGCAGGAAAGATACTTTTTTTTTTCCCAGATGCTTCGTATTCAATTCGCATCGATCAAATCTTTTGTTAATCGTTATCTCCGAGCAGCAAGGTTCAAAGCACGCTTGGTAGCAAAGGGCTATAGTCAGAGAGAGGGTGTGGACTTCGGATAGAAGGTCTTCCCTCACGTGATCTACCAAAAAGACTATTTTCATAACTGTATAGCTTAAGCGAGACATAGCCCAGAAGCTCATAGACTTAGGCGCCTATTGGTAGGTGCAAAAGAGACCTCGTAAGGACTAAAACCTCGTTACGCCGAAAATGGTAGAGGTGCGACAGCGCTTTGGTCGTGAGTGGAAACTGACTTTCTGTCTGGGGCTGTGAACCATTGGCTGTTGTATACTCAGCTCCTGTTGCAGCTGCTACTGCTCTTTTCTTCTTAGCGCGGTTTTCGTTCTGTCTTTTGGAGAACTAAGAATCTGCCTTATGACTAAGCTTACCTTATAAGAGAAGTGGGAGAAGTCGTATCGTATAAAGGCGATTTCCTTCTTTCGTTAAATGTCTAACTCCTCACCCCAAGTCAAGTAAGGAATTCTTTATCGCTTCGCACCTTTTTTGATAATCGGAGAAAGGTAAGGAGAGAGAGATTGGGGTGTCTGCCCATTCGCGATCCTTTCTTCTTTGTGTGTTCGATCGTTGCAAGCTTTCCATTCGCTTTCTTCCGTAGTCAGCCTCTATCCTATCAGTAAGTGCATACTCCCTTGCCAGCCAAAAAGTCTTCGCTCTTATTGCCTATCGTAGGAAATTCCGTCTGTGCCTATGTCTGTTTAGCGGTCAGTTGGTTCGGAGAAAGAGGGCATGCGGCTTGGGGTTCCTTTTGTCTTCCCATTGCGGAGTGGAGTGTCTGAGTAGTGTAAGGGGAAATTGACTTCATTGACATTGAAATCGTGTAGGCGAATCTATCTAATATAAGTCCAGCCCAGGGCCCTATGCTTTCCAGTCTATCTAGTGGTATCTTACTTATGTCAAAAATCGCTCAAAGAATCTGTTGACTAGTAAAAAAGAAGGCATACATCAGAGTGCTTGGGGTGAGGTAGTCCAAAGCGAGTCTTGCAAGGCTAGGACCATTCATTGCCGACGCTTTCTTTTTTGTTTGAGGTCAGTCTTAGCCGTCTTGCAGGGAATTGGTTGCAGGTGTGTAATCCGTGCCCCTACCTTTCACCTTTAGTGAGGGGCAATGTGATCTATGCTAAGTGTCGATTTCCTTCTTCACTGCTTTCCCGCCGAAAAGGATTCATTTTTCTTTCCATGCATTCCATTAGCGTTCTAAGCTTTCAACTCATTCTCAATCCGAATTTCGTATTCAAAGTATAAAGAAGAAGGTTTTTAACTATCGCTAGCGGTCAGGTTTATCGCTAGCTCGACTAGAGGAATTAAAAATATTCAATTTGTTATTACCATACGTAATTTGAATTTCCCAATCGTTGCCGGTATTCGACCCTCTTGATAGCTCGATTTCCTTAATTAAGTTAATATAAGAAACAAAGCGCTCTCCTAGCGTCGTCCGCGTATCTCGAAGGACCATGAGATCGCCGTAGAGCTTTTTCACAAGCTTTCATAGAAATGTACGGCTAGACCCCGTAAGATGGGATCGTCATAGATTTCGTACCAATCCCCACATCGTTTGAGCTTTTGTATGATGATGTCAGGCGGAGTCGTCTCCATGAGTTGCTCGGCAGGGGCGCTCGTCCTTACCTTAGTAGCGCTCTTCGGACTAGCACGGCTAGGATTTCATCCAATGAAAACTCGCCCCACACAAGGGGTTGTCCGTCCTGCTTGAGAAGAACAAATGGACGCCCTGTTTCTTTGAACATCCAGCGTGCGTCCTTTTTTTAAGGAAGACCTGCCTTATTCTCTTCGTTGCTGTGTTTTTTTGAGGTCCCGCGTGAAGGTTGTAGCCGCTTTCGGAATGGCTTTCCTTCGCAACAAGAATGGCGGTCGATCGATCTTTAAGCCGCTTCCTCGCCTCAAAACCTGTGTGGTAGCATTACCGGTGCAAGTTTCTCCTCTTTGGTTTCGGGCCGGGTGGAATCGAAGTGTAAATAGGAGTGTTCTACTCCGAATCAGGTGGCCTTGGGAGCTCTTTAGTTAGGTAACACAAGGAAAAAGCCTTGTTTGTAGGTTCAATTCCTGCAGGGGCTAATCCAATTCAGTGTTTATCGTAAGAGATGAAACTTTTTTGCTTTCTCAAGCTGTTGGTCACTGATTCCCTAACTTGGTTTCGAAAAGCCAGCGCCCAAAGGTGCTCTATTGAGCCGGTCACCGTCTGGTAGAGTAGGAGCCAACAAAGGAAGTAATGGACTGATCGCTTGGAGCATTCAATTGCATGAGTAAAGGTCGATATCAATTGCTTAACACCATGTAATCGATCAATGTGAGGAAGCAGGGACCAGACCCGCAATAGGCATCTTCCATTCATCTCGATTTGGCTTTTTCCGTCCTCCAACGAAATAGTCTCCTCGCCGAGGTGTTCTAAATGCGAGTTTACAAATGCCGTCGATAGTCCGCTCAGTCCTTCCTGCAGCAGTTTAAGTGTGCTTTTATCAGTCAGTACCGCTTGGTCGAGTCGAGTCCAGTAAAGTCCCTCCACTTATTATCCGTAGGGCCAGCGGTTTACAACTAACTTAAGGAACTAAGACCTTCGCCTACTACTTTTATAGCCGATCTCCTCTCCCGCATCATAGGTTGGTACAGAGGCGCATTCCCTTATGGCCCATTCGCTGGCAACTACTAGCTGACTCTTACATCCGACTCCGGGTCGAGCTGCTTCCCGCTTTACTCTCCCACCTGGTAGAGCTAGCCAAGTCCCCTTCCTCTTCCACAGCAACATCTCGTTCCATATATTCCTGGTCTCGTGAGCTTACTCTTCGAAATCTCAAGAAGAAGAGCGCTTTCCTTTATCTTGCTAGTCTATCATTCCATCCAGTGATGGAAAAAACCAAGGCAAAAGGAGCCTATTTTCAAGCCGGTGAAAGAGTATGAACCGACCCCTTCATCACTACGGATCAGATACAAGAGGGAAAGGGGGATCCATTATCTCACAGAACAAAGAGAGTCAGATCACCGAGTGAAAGCAGTCACTTCCGGAGTTCGCTCTGCAGATGAAGCAGGCGAAGGCAAGAATAACGACTAGGCTCAAGGCGCATCGGTTTGTTTACTTTAATAGCAGGCTGATTATCGTATCAAAACGGAATTTCTAGAGATTCAGCCCCTAGAGACTAGCTAGCCTTCCTTGGCTTGGGTGGATTGCTTTGAATTTGAATAGAGATGCTTTCTCTGGTTCACTGAGGTAGTTCGACTAGCTGGAACGTAGCGAAGGTTCAGTTGCTCTTCCAGGGAAGGAAGCTGAATTTTGATTAGTCGTCCTATCGTAATAAAATGAATTTAATAAGTAGTAGATCCCGAGTGCCACCGATATAGCTCTTGGAGGGCTAGTAGAAGTTGTTCACTCGGTTCGAAGAACAGGACCGACTGTGATCTTCTCTGCTTTTGTCGACTCGGAACGAGCTTCAAATACCGTTCTTGTGAAAATGCTTTCCCCGCTTCGTGTAGCATGGTCTTTTCTCAACCCCCTCTAGGAAAGAAGTTATGCCTAAAATCCCGACTTTCGTTCAACCCCGGTAGCAGTAGCAAATGTCGGAGTGGTAGCTGTTGGTGCTCATGTCGACGGTTCACTCTCTTCGTGGTTAGCTGCGAATACGAATGGGATTTCTCTTTGTGGTAGCGGTAGGTGGTAAGAAGACTCGCTTTGCTTCTTCCTCTCTAGGCGCTTGAACGTGGGCAATTGCTTTATTAAAGAAAGAGCTGGGCGGCAACGGAGATCTTGTAAGTTTCACTAATTAAGATAATTAACAATGAATCCCGGGCAATCACTAAATAAGAAGCTTTTCTTCCTAATGTCACATATCGAATGGTTAACTAACAGCTTCGGTAGCTAGGAACTTTCGCCGATGACAGACGAAGTCGAGTTCCGCTGGGTGGGGATCCGATGTCCGTTTCGTACGAGCAGCCGAGTTCTATTTCATCAGTAGATCCCATGTCTATTTCATCAGGGAATGCAATGTCCGTTTCGTACGAGCAACTTGGGCCCGAACTTCAGGCCATGCTCTCACAATTACCGAACGAAACTCATTTTCCCGGGTATCAATATCAAAGTGGAGAGCAAGAGACTAGAGCTGCTCTTAGACAAGGTATTAATCATAAATTTAAAAATCTGTTATTTGAAAAAGACGTAAAAATACCTGTAAACTGAACTTTTGACGAAATTTCGTCGGAAGTGATTGGGGACAACTCAGACTCCCCCTCCTCCGATTTCTTCATCATTTACAAGGACCTTGTTGAAGCGAAAGACCGAAGTTTCTGGTTTGAAGCAGCCTACGACTTTATTCAACTTTTATGTTATAGCGAATAATTTCATTATTTTGTTGGCTTTTGCTAACTATATCAATAACGACACTGGGGGTGGTGGCTCGTCGGTGTCAGGAATGAATTGGTTCCAAGGAGTACCTCCCGGCATTAGGGATCCGCCCTTGAAAGAGAGAGTGCCATTGAATTCGTTTTGATCTTTTCTTGTATTATTTATGTTCCTGATGTGAGTAAATTCCCTAAGTGTTTCACGTACCTGCTCATTCGTACTAGATTTTTTTGAATGCGTCTGTAGCCGTGCAGCTAAATCACGGAGGATGGGTTGGGTGGTGGACTGGACATCAAAAGGATTCGAGTTTTTCACTGAACTGGAAGAGGTTCGATTCCTATTTGATGTTGTTAAGCCAAGAGCGCAAAGCGCATGGAGCAAATAAAGCTCATTAAACATC